GCCTTGGAATAAGCATGTGTAATCAAATGGAACAGAGCGATTCGATAAGAATCTATCCCTAGAGCTAACATCATGTAACCTAATTGAGACATAGTAGAATAAGCCAAGCCTTTTTTAAGATCTTTTTGAGCGAGAGCCATAGTAGCTCCCAATAGAGCTGTTATTCCACCTATCCAAGAGATAAGATACATTATTAAAGGTAGAGCTTTAAAAAGAGGAAACAACCGAGCTACAAGAAAAATTCCTGCTGCTACCATAGTAGCGGCATGTATAAGAGCTGAAATAGGAGTAGGCCCTTCCATAGCATCAGGTAACCATACATGAAGTGGAAATTGTGCAGATTTGGCTACTGGACCTAAAAATAAGAGAAAAGCACACGAAGTAACAAAAAACGAACCAACCCCATCAACGGCAGTCAATTCGTTTAATTTTTCAGACAAATATTGAAATTCAAAACTACCTGTTACCCAATAAAAACCTAGGATTCCTAATAAGAGTCCAAAATCCCCTGCACGATTAGTTATAAATGCTTTTTGACAAGCATTAGCCGCGCTGGGTCGCGTAAACCAGAAACCTATCAATAAATAGGAACACATTCCTACTAATTCCCAAAAAAAATATATTTGTAATAAATTAGGGCTAATAACTAACCCCAGCATAGAAGCATTGAAAAAATTAAGGTAAGCGAAAAACCTCACATATGTTTTATCATGCGACATATAATTATCGCTGTAGATCATAACCATGGTTCCAACTGTTGTAACTAAAACTAACATAATGGAAGTAAGTGGATCAATCAAATAGCCTAACTCTAATGAAAACTTATTATTGATAACCCAGGACCAGAAATACCGATAGATGGGACCGCCGGTAATCTGTTGCAAGAACAAATTGAAAGAAAGAAACATAGCTACGCTTAACAGAAAAATACTAATAAGAGCCCATGTACGACGAACACTCTTAGTTGCTCCTGGAAAAAAAAAGGATCCTAATCCGATTGGTACAGAAGCTGAAAGCGGAAGGAAAGGTACGACCCGAGCATATTTGTATATAAATTCCATAGGAAGATTAAATCATTATTCTCAATATTTTTATATTCCACATTCTTGGTTTCCAATCCACTAGACCCTGAAGAGAATAAAATAAAAACGATAGATCATATAATAAAGAAGAACGATAGAATATGGGATGCGATCCTATCGATTTCATATTTATTGTGACCTTTTTTTCTCTTTTTTCTGCAAAAGATTTGCACCGGTCAATACTGATACTAATCAAATATTTGTAAGATGAGCAAGAAGGAACTCTTTTTCAGTTTAGGTACTGAGCGTCATGTACACACACATTCTTATTTTATGAAATTTTCTATTGTAGATCAATAGTAGTATTAAGAATAGAATTGAATAGAAAATTAAACCAATTGGAATTCTTAAGATGAAAAATAATTGAATCTGTTAAAATGACATAGTTTTCATTTACTCAAAATTCGATATACGTATGTAAGAATTGATAATTCTTATTAATTTGTATCGTGGATCTTCTATTACTAGTAAATATTCTCTAATAAGGTTGCAAAATGCAAGAAAAATATGATAAGATATTCTATCCTATTTTTCTTAAAATGGAACTAAACCATAAAAATGAATTGAATTTAAAGATATATAATATAAGAAGTTTACAAAATAAAAAAATATAGAATATTCAAAAATTTGATATTTTTTTTCTAAATAAAATCGAACTATAAAAATATTATGGCTGTACCAAAAAAACGCACCTCCAAATCAAAAAAACAGCATCGTAACAAGGTTTGGAGGAAAAAAGCAAATTCGGACGCAAGAAAAGCTCTTTCTTATGTTACGAGTTATTCTTCTTTAAGAGAGTTTTTTTTCGGTGAGAAGGATGAGGTGATAATAGGACCAAGCCCGAACATACCGAGAGACCTACTGAACCTCCCGAGAGACCTACTAATGGGAAAAAAACCCAAGGGTTTTTCTTCCTCCCTTAGCAGAGGAAGGAATGAAGAAGATCCCAAAAATAATGAATAAATTAGAGGAAGTGGTGTAACTATAGTACACCCTCCAAGACCCTAGAGAGGAGCAATGGGAATCTCTAGGGTCTCTTGGAGGTACTTGGAAAGATCAAGGGACACGGTTCTATAATCCACTACAACCCTTCGATCTTACCTTAAAGATCGGGAATTGATTAATCATTCCGTCATCCCTTTTTTTCTTTCTCAATGGAAAAGGAGAGTGCATCATTCTTTTTAATAATACCGGATAAACTCCCACATTGTTGTATTCTATTTATGCCGAAGAGAAATTCGATCGAAACGTAGGAATATATAGACCATGAACAAAAAGAAATGGATCTCATTCTTTTTTCTTACTCTAAATTAAATCAATAATATTGAACTTCGAAATATGATCAAAAATTTGTCTGTTCGCCCCTCTTTGATTCCTAGAGAACAAAGAGGATTTGTTGAATCTCAAGTATGTTATTTAACCAGTCGAATTCAAAAACTTACTGAACATTTGGACCTGCACGGAAGAGACTACTCGTCCCAAAGAGGTTTGTGGAAAATTGTGGGTAAACGTAAACGACTTCTTATTTATCTGTTCAAGAAAGATAGACTTCGTTACAAACGTTTAATCGATCAATTAGATATTCGTGGACTGCGTTCATTTTGAACGAAATTTGAAGAAATTATGTTTTATTAAATTCCGGATCCTAATGAGTCATTTTTTCTTTTGTTCTCATTGATTTTTTGAACCGGGGAAGAGTTATGATTATGGTTGCTAGGGAGAAAGACCTCATGATGGTAAGTATGGGTCCTCATCATCCATCAATGCATGGTGTTCTTCGACTTATTGTTACTCTAGATGGTGAAGATGTTATTGACTGTGAACCTATATTAGGTTATTTACATAGAGGTATGGAGAAAATTGCTGAGAACCGAACAATTGTTCAATATCTCCCCTATGTAACACGATGGGATTATTTAGCTACTATGTTCACAGAGGCGATAACGGTGAATGCACCAGAAAAATTGGAAAATATTCAAATACCTAAAAGGGCCAGCTATATTAGAATGATTATGCTAGAGTTAAGTCGTATAGCTTCTCATTTGTTATGGCTTGGACCTTTCATGGCTGATATTGGTGCGCAGACTCCTTTCTTTTATATTTTAAGAGAGAGGGAAATGATATATGATTTATTTGAAGCTGCCACGGGCATGCGAATGATGCATAATTATTTCCGTATTGGAGGAGTAGCTGTAGATTTACCCTACGGTTGGGTAGATAAATGCTTCGATTTTTGCTATTATTTCTTTCCAAAAGTGACAGAATATGAAAGACTTATTACATGCAATCCTATCTTTTTAAAACGAGTTGAGGGAGTAGGCATTATTAGTAGAGAAGAAGCAATAGATTGGAGTTTATCAGGACCCATGCTACGAGCTTCCGGAATCCAATGGGATCTTCGTAAAGTGGATCATTATGAATGTTATGATGAATTGGATTGGGAAATCCAATGGCAAAAAGAAGGAGATTCGTTAGCTCGTTATTTGCTTCGAATCGGAGAAATGAAAGAATCTATAAAAATAATTAGACAGGCCCTAGAAATAATTCCGGGAGGTCCCTATGAGAATTTAGAGGTTCGACGTTTAAATAAGGGAAAAGATTCGCAATGGAACGATTTTGAATCTCGATTTATTAGTAAAAAACCTTCCCCTACTTTTGAGTTATCAAAACAAGAACATTACGTGAGAGTAGAAGCTCCCAAGGGGGAATTAGGAATTTTTTTTATAGGAGATGATAACATTTTTCCCTGGAGATGGAAAATCCGACCACCTGGTTTTATTAATTTGCAGATTCCTCCTCAACTGGTTAAAAAGATGAAATTAGCCGATATCATGACGATTTTGGGTAGTATAGATATCATTATGGGAGAGGTTGATCGTTAAAATGGTGATTAATATAGCAGATCTTGAAGAACAAGCTATCAATTTATTTTCTCGATTGGGATTTTCAAAAGAAATATATAGTCTTATATGGATTCTAATTGACATAATTATCCTTCTATTGGGAATTACGATAGGAGTATTAGTTATTGTATGGCTCGAAAGAAAAATATCTGCGGGAATACAACAACGCATTGGACCTGAATACGCCGGTCCTTTGGGAATTATTCAAGCTTTGACGGATGGAATAAAACTACTGCTAAAAGAGGATATTATCCCATCTAGGGGGGATATTTGGTTATTTAGTATTGGACCAGCAGTAGTGGTGATACCTATTTTTTTAGGCTATTTAGTAATTCCCTTTGGTCGACACATTGTTTTAATTGATCTTAGTATAGGCGTTTTCTTTTGGATTGCAATTTCAAGTATTGCTCCCCTTGGACTGCTTATAGCAGGATATGGATCCAATAATAAATATTCTTTTTTAGGTGGTCTCCGAGCTGCTGCTCAAGCTATTAGTTACGAAATTCCTTTAGCTTTATGTGTGTTATCTATATCTCTACGTGTGATTCGTTGGAATATGAGATTCATTTTTCCCTCTTTTTATTAATAACTAAAAAAGGGGAAAAACAGAAGTGAATGGGATGAATATTCCGATCAAAAAACTAGATAGTCATATGGGTGAGATCAAACAGTTTACAAATCTTGCAGTAAGATGATTAAGTCCCATCCCCCATGTACAAGAGTGAGAGCATGCACAATCAGTGAAAACTGTGTACCCCAGTTCATATATTAGTCATTGGGGCCCAATAGCGGGGAGGCAAAGGACAAAAGAAAAGTATGAAGTTACTGTCATATATACTAAAAATCAAGCAAAGGTAGATGGTGAGAAACACCAAGATATAAAAAAGATTAGTGAAAAAAAAAAGAAACTGATATCTAAATCAAAGATATTTTCATAGAAATGGGATAACAATAAGGACTTGACATTGGTAGAGATGATCAAGTAGTACTTCCCCAAAACCCCGATCTACAATATGTTTCTATCTACTTAAATAAAAAATGGCTATCCAGAACGAAGTAATCCTTTACACAGTTTTCTTTCTCTGGTAAAAAAATACTGAAGGTTAAGATAGGTTCAAAAGCTCCTATTATTTGTAGCAGACGGAATCTCATTGGTTCAATTTATGATCTGGTGCTTTTTTTTTCTTTATTTCTTAATGACCATTGAGAAGCCGTATGAAGTGAAAGTTTCACGTACGGTTTTGGAATAGAGATGAAAACAGTGATGTTTCTGTCGACTATAATTATCCAATAGTTCAAGTACAATTGATATAGTTGAAGCACAGTGCAGATATGGTTTTTTAGGATGGAATTTGTGGCGTCAACCTATAGGGTTTTTAGCTTTTTTCATCTCATCTCTGGCAGAATGTGAAAGATTGCCCTTTGATTTACCAGAAGCGGAAGAAGAATTGGTAGCGGGTTATCAAACTGAATATTCGGGTATCAAATTTGGTTTATTTTACGTTGCTTCTTACCTAAATCTATTAGCTTCTTCATTCTTTGTGACAGTTCTTTACTTGGGCGGATGGAACTTATCCATACCCATTCTGGACCATTTTGAATGGGATTCTATTTCTGGAATTAGCGGGGTCGTTAATATAACAATCGGGATCCTAATTATATTAGCTAAAGCCTATCTGTTCTTATTTATTTCTATCACGGCAAGATGGACCTTGCCTAGGATAAGAATGGACCAATTATTGGATCTTGGGTGGAAATTTCTTTTACCTATTGCTTTGGGTAATCTGTTACTAACAGCCTCTTTCCAACTTATTTTATTGTAACTAACTCTCTTTTCTTCTTCGTGAAGAGGTTCTTATCAATTTTTAAATATATCCAAATTTGATAGATAAAATCTATGAAGAGAAAGAAATTTCTATGAAATGATTATTCAAGGAGATTTTACACATGTTCTCCATGGTAACTGGGTTTATGAATTATAGTGAACAAGCAATACAGGCTGCGAGATACATTGGGCAAGGTTTTTTTGTTACCTTATATCACATGAATCGTTTACCTATTACTATTCAATATCCCTATGAAAAATGGATCCCATCAGAACGATTTCGCGGGAGGATCCACTTTGAATTTGATAAATGTATTGCTTGTGAAGTATGCGTCCGTGTATGCCCGATCAATCTACCTGTTGTGGATTGGAAAGTCGGAATAGATATGGGGAAAAAACGATTGGAAAATTATAGTATTGATTTTGGAATTTGTATCTTTTGTGGAAATTGTGTCGAATATTGCCCCACAAATTGTCTAGCGATGACTGAAGAATATGAACTTTCGACCTATGATCGTCATGAATTAAATTATGATCATATTGCTTTAGGACGTTTACCAATATCCGTTGTTGAAGATTTAACAATTCAAACAATTCCGAGCTCAACATAACATATTAACTTAGTATGTCTGAAGAAACTACGGACAAATTTTATGATTCAATCATTTCTACGATTATTCAGATTGCGCTGCGATCAAAGAGTATCTAATAAACAAAATATTTTTTTGACAAATCAGGAATTAATCAATAATTCTATTGACATTCCATTAATAATGTCACATGTGTGATTGATCGGAATCTCTTATTGATCTATAGATTAATTAATCAGTGCCCATATCAAATGAAATTACAAATCCAGTATAGCATATAGGTAAATAGGGTAACTTTTTATTTAGTTAATGGGAGGAAATAATATTAAAACTTATTGTACACATAATGAATCGATCTGAATCGATATATGATATTCTTTTGTTGGCTCCTCTAACGCTAAGTCTTATATTAGGAGGTATAGGAGTAGTATTAATTACTAATATAATTTATTCCGCTCTTTCGTTGGGGTTAGTTCTAATTTGTATATCTTTTTTCTATATTATACTGAATGCGGATTTCGTAGCTGTTGCACAAATCCTGATCTACATAGGAGCTGTTAATATTTTGATTCTATTTGCCGTGATGTTGATGAATAATCCAAAATATCCCAATTATGCCCCTCCCTGGACTGTCGGAGATAGCATTACTTCAATAGTTTGTACGAGTCTTTTTTGTTCGTTAATTACTATTATCTTGAACATATCATGGTTCGGAATATCTCTGACTCAAAAATCAGATCAAATGTTAGAACGAGATTTAACAAGCAATATTCAACGTATTGGAGCTCACTTATCCACTGATTTTTTCCTTCCATTCGAACTTATTTCTGTAATTCTTCTAGTTGCTCTTATAGGAGCCATTACTATAGCTCGTCGAGAAGAAACAGTTTGAAAATGAAAGCTCTCGTGTGGCATCGTGTCATTTTTTTTTTCTTTCGATAATGGTAAATTAGAAACTATCACTTTTGTTTGTATCTGAAGAGATCAAGGTATGAGGAGTTCCTCTATTATGCTCGAACATGCGCTTATTTTAGGTGCTTATTTATTCTCTATCGGTATTTATGGACTAGTAACAAGTCGAAACATGGTTAAAGCACTTATGTGTCTTGAGCTAATACTCAATGCGGTTAATTTAAACCTAGTAACATTCTCAGATTTTTTTGATAGTAGGCAAGTAAAGGGGGATATCTTTTCAATCTTTGTTATAGCTATTGCTGCTGCTGAAGCAGCTATTGGATTAGCTATTGTTCTGGCAATATATCGTAACAGAAAATCAACTCGTATCGATCAATTTAATTTGTCAAAATGGTAATAGAGATCGAGAAATTTTTATATCTATTACTATTCAAATGGATACTAGGCTTGTCTCTCTAAAAATAGATATAGATCTTTTATTTTATAGAGATTTCAAATAAGTATTACGATCAATCAAGAGCATAATTCATATTTAACTCATTATTCAAATGATCTGTTTAACACGATTAGACCAGATTCGGTCAAATCTGTCTGTTTTATAAATCAAACAGATAGAATCCGAATCTATTCATTATATCACCGATAATACAATTATTGATTTGCTTGATATTCATAATATATCGTCATTGGCCATATATTAAAAAATCTTATTCAATGAAACAGTTTTTATATAAAAACTAATGGAGTTCTTAGATTCAATGGCACATTCAGTAAAAATTTATGATACATGTATTGGTTGTACCCAGTGTGTACGAGCGTGTCCCACAGATGTATTAGAAATGATACCTTGGGAAGGATGTAAAGCTAAGCAAATTGCTTCTGCTCCAAGAACAGAAGACTGCGTAGGTTGTAAGAGGTGTGAATCGGCTTGTCCAACGGATTTCTTAAGTGTACGTGTTTATTTATGGCATGAAACAACGCGCAGTATGGGTCTAGCTTACTGATCCATCAAAAAAGAAAAATAGTTAGATTCATCCCATATATATTTTTCATTCTCCTTTTCCTCTTTCACTGATCAAAACCCATACTCGACCCAAAAATGAAAGCATGGGTTTTGATATCGAAAGTCTCTTTTCTCTTCATTATGAGTAATTTACCTTGGTTAACAATAATTGTTATTTTGCCCATATCTGCGGGGTTATTAATCCCTTTATTTCCCTATAAAGGAAATAAAATGATTCGATGGTATACTCTAGGTATTTGCTTATTAGATCTTCTTTTAATGACCTATATATTCCGTTATCATTATCATTTTGATAATTCATTAATCCAATTGGAAGAGGATTATAACTGGATAAATCTTATTCATTTTCATTGGAAATTGGGAATTGATGGATTTTCCATTGGACTTATTTTATTAACGGGATTTGTAACTACTTTAGCTACTTTAGCTGCTTGGCCAGTTACTCGAAATCCGCGATTATTGTATTTCTTGATGTTGGCAATGTACAGTGGCCAATTGGGATTATTTGCTTCTCGAGATATTCTACTTTTCTTTCTCATGTGGGAGTTGGAACTAATTCCTGTGTACTTACTTTTATCCATGTGGGGGGGAAAAAGACGTCTCTATTCAGCCACAAAATTTCTTTTGTATACTGCGGGTGGTTCCATTTTTATCTTAATGGGAGCTTTAAGTATGGGTCTCTATGGATCTCATGGACCAGCATTCGATTTCGAATTATTAGCTAAAAAAGATTATCCCATCACACTTGAAATACTATTATATTTAGGGTTTTTGATCGCTTATGCAATAAAATTGCCAATCTTCCCTTTCCATACCTGGTTACCGGATACTCATGGGGAAGCACATTATAGTACATGTATGCTTTTGGCCGGAGTTCTATTGAAAATGGGGGGATATGGGTTGATTCGGATTAATATGGAATTGCTACCTCATGCTCATTCTTTGTTTTCGCCGTGGTTGATTATAATAGGAGCAGTGCAAATTATCTATGCAGCTCTAACTTCTATGGGTCAACGCAATTTGAAAAGAAGGATAGCCTATTCATCAATATCTCATATGGGTTTTGTAATTATAGGAATTGGTTCCATGACATATACAGGTCTCAATGGAGCCATTTTGCAAATGATTTCTCATGGATTAATTGGTGCTGCACTTTTTTTCTTGGTAGGAACAAGTTATGATAGGATACGTACTCTTTTTCTTGATGAAATGGGAGGAATCGCTATACCAATTCCTAAAATCTTTACTATGTTCAGTAGCTTTTCAATGGCTTCTCTTGCATTGCCAGGAATGAGTGGTTTTGTAGCAGAATTTATGATATTTTTGGGTATAATTACTAATCATAATTATTCTTCGACCTTTCGGATCATTATTACTGCAATAGCGGCACTTGGAATGATATTAACTCCCATTTATTTGTTATCTATGTTACGTCGAATGTTCTATGGATATAAGGTTTTGAATGTCCTGAATCCTTATTTTAAAGATTCGGGACCACGCGAACTTTTTATTTTGATCTGTCTCTTTCTACCAATCATAGGTATTGGTCTTTACCCCGATCTAGTTCTATTTTTATATAATGCTAAGGTAGAAGCTATTTTAGCTCAATCTTTCTATTAATCATAATAATTTTTTTGAATCTTCAAAAGGAATTGGAAACTATCGAATAGGCCTAGTTATTTTTTTTTTTACGAGAAGATATTAATACGAATGAAATAGAGAAAATTGCTCTCTAGTTCGAGTTATTTCAAGTCGTTTTTTTATCCCCTTTGAAATAACTTGGACGAACTCCCTATTGATTCAATAACATAGAATCACTGATGATTATTTATTCGTAAATCATCAACATTATATTAGTTATTTTCTAATAACTATATTATTAAGGTCTACTAATCCTTTTTCATACTTATAAAAGTATATTAATAAGTATGCCAGGAACCAGATTTGAACTGGTGACACAAGGATTTTCAGTCCTCTGCTCTACCAACTGAGCTATCCCGGCTGTTCCCCTGTGCATCATACTAGCACAGTAACCAAACTCCTGTCAACTAAAAACAAAAAAGGTAAAAGACAGCATTTGAACGAGTAGAAACTACGATACAAATAAAAGCATAATAATAATATATTATACAGTTCTATAGACAGATGTATATATTATATGTTATATAATATAGACAGATGTATATATAAGAGAAGCAGACACAAATTGATCATATAATGATAACTTTTTATGTTCTTAATAAGAACATCTAACAAATCGAAAATAAAACAGATAACCTGGGGATAGAGGGACTCGAACCCTCACGATCTATAAAACCAACGGATTTTCCTCCTACTCCAATTTTCATTGTTGTTGACATTGACATGTAGAATTGGACTCTATCTTTATCCTCGTCCAATTATTACTTCCAAAAATGGAATTAAACGATTGGAAAAATCCTTCAATTTAAATCAATTTGAAGCTAAGCATATTCTTTCAAAAGAAACCTAGAACTCTAATCGTTATTTTTGTTTATTGGTGATATATAATGCTTTTTCAAGCGTACAAAAGACATTATGTAAATAATGGATTGTATCCAATCCAAATTATGTTGATTCGTTAGAATAGCTTCCGTTGAGTCTCTGCACCTATCCCTTTCTCGGAAAGGAAACTATTGTCTCTAGAAATCGGATTTGGCTCAGGATTGCCCATTCAAAATATCCCAGGGTTCCCTGGATTTGGATGCTATCACTTGGTAAGTTTCCATACCAAGGCTCAAAAAATTTAAGTCCGTAGCGTCTACCGATTCCGCCATATCCCCTTCTTGTAGAACGAAATCATAATATCCCATCAATTATTTCATTTGCATGAGCATTATATTCTTTCTGCATTTTTGATGCACTGTTGTTATCTGTATTTCCATCCTACACCGCAAAAATATCCCTTTCTTTATTTAGAAATCATATTTCCGTTCTATAAGTATAGTCTTCTTTTTTTTCAATAATACTGTTCCAGCTGGGACGGAAGGATTCGAACCTTCGAAATAACAGGACCAAAACCTGCTGCCTTACCGCTTGGCCACGCCCCATTATTGTTTTATTTTAATCAATTCATATAATTTGATGCAATGTTTCATTTTAATTCATTCTTATCTGGTGTTATGCAATTATGCATAGAAAAACCGGAGGGGCGTAGATTCTTGAGTTAATCAGATATCTAACTATAGGGGAACCTAAAAAGAAACAAGAATATACATTCATTGGTCATTCTCTATCAGAATAGGTAAAATATTATATGAAGAAATGATCCCTTCCAACTCGAAGACTAAAAGTCTAATCTTGCCGAAAAAATTCGATTGATTGGCCAAATACTTTTGGATCTTTACATCATTTTTATTCATCGGAGAATCAAAATGTCAGTTATCCTCAACTTCCATATTTGTCTAGACGATGCCGCTTTTCATTTGAATAATCCCCTTTTTGCCAAATTGCCTGAAGCTTATGCGATTTTTGATCCAATTGTTAATATAATGCCAATTATCCCTCTGTTCTTTTTTTTATTAGCTTTTGCTTGGCAAGCTGCCGTAAGTTTTCGATAACGATAATCCTACTCAACAGATCAAAATACCTTTAGTCAATATCAACTGCATCACAGTTGCAGTTTGGGTGATTAGCTAGTGATTATGTCATTTTTATTGAATAGAGGACATGTTAATATAATGCCAATTATCCCTCTGTTCTTTTTTTTATTAGCTTTTGCTTGGCAAGCTGCCGTAAGTTTTCGATAACGATAATCCTACTCAACAGATCAAAATACCTTTAGTCAATATCAACTGCATCACAGTTGCAGTTTGGGTGATTAGCTAGTGATTATGTCATTTTTATTGAATAGAGGACATATCTTTGATATTTATTCTAAATAACGAGTAAGGATGATAATTGATCTATTGATTTCAAATTTTATTCTTAAACAAGTGTTTAATTAGTACTCGAATTCCTATTAATCCTGTTCAATTCCGAGCAAAGAAGAAAAGAGAAACAGAATAGATTCAATTTTGTTTCTCTTTTCTTCTTTGCTCGGCCAATGCCAATATATGATACAAAAATTGATAATCTATTCCGTTTTCTAATAAGAATCTCGGAGATTACATAATGCTTACTCTTAAGCTGTTCGTTTACACAGTAGTGATATTTTTTGTTTCTCTCTTTATCTTTGGATTCCTATCAAACGATCCAGGACGAAATCCTGGGCGTAAAGAATAGTGATGAAAAAAGATTAGAAAGTAGATTTTGTAAAAGGGTCTATTTCTATAGGTTTTGAGGAGTCATCTCAAGTGACTGAACGGAGAGAGAGGGATTCGAACCCTCGGTACAAATAGTTTGTACAACGGATTAGCAATCCACCGCTTTAGTCCGCTCAGCCATCTCTCCTAGATGGCAGATCTAAAATGAATATAGCATTTCACTCAATAAAGACCAACATTTGTGAGAATCCAATTCTATTTCTTTATTCCGTTCCAAACAATTTTTCGCTTTCTCTAGCCCGGCCAGTATCTGGCCAGGCCATTATCTTTCCTAGATAAGGAATAATTGACCAAATTATGAAGAATACAGTGCTCTACCTAATCTGAAAGCTAAAATAATTGTTATAAAAGTAACAGCAATAAAAAGGGCTATCAAAATTTGACCTTGTGATATCATTTCTTTATTTCCTTTTTTTGTATTATATACAGTATAAGATACTAGATAAGCACTTCTATTTTTTTTTGAATAATTCCAACTGTTTCAGGTTCTAATCTGGATAAGATGTTCTAGATTGAAAATGGATAGATCATATTGGAAAGGTAAAAAAGACTAAGAGTGGATCATTTTTAATTTTATGAAAATGATCATAATTTTCATTTTCTATATCTGTCATAAAGAAAAACTAATTCAAAATGACTTGAACAATTCTAAGAAATGTGTTTAATAAGCATAACAACTATATATAATGATAATGATAATAGTTATTAAATAAAACCATACTATTAATGGTATTACTTATAATATGGATTAAGAATTATTCTTGCAAGAGTCAAAACAAAACAATAAGGTAAGGGACAGAGTGAAAAGAAACCATCTGCTATTTTTTTTCAGGAATAGTAAAATATGATGATAGGAACTTGTCTTATTAGAATCTAATAAGTTCTTGATTTACTGAATAATTACTTTTTTCTTTTCCCTATTGGACAAAAAATCGATCTGTATGATACAATGAAATTGTGGCGGGTATAGTTTAGTGGTAAAAGTGTGATTCGTTCTATCATTATATTCAACAGAGTTGAAGGATCTTTCAACTCTCGTCTATATTTTGAAAAACCTCTATTTCTATAGAGGTTCTAAACCTCTCCTATGAATACCCTGATTTAGGAAAGGAATTGTGCGCATTCTCGTAATTTGAATTTGGAATGTTAAAACTACCATATTTTCCATTCCATCCAAGATGGCGAAACAGAATGTAGAATATTTTCAAGGATTAGACCGATCTATTTAATCGGATCAATCAAAGATCCATGGATATCAAAAGATTCTTTTTCATCGTAACTAAATGTTCAACTGCTAGAATAGCAAAAGTTGGAGTCAAATAGCTAGATAACAGTGACTTTGGTTTACTTTAGTCACCGTGATTTTGTTTGAGCTCGGTGAAATTTGATTTCCTCTAGGATCGCAATCAGTAGAAATAGGGAACGAAGTAATTGGAAAGATTTTTGAGTCCAATATTATTCAATCTTATCTTTCTATAGGGATCATCTATCAAGTGAAATAGGTATTTTCTATTTCAGGTTGTTCACCTGAAGTTAAGAGGAAAGAACTACATCTAAACTAACATAGATGTTATGGAGCAGAGCAAAAATATTTATGTATTATGTGCACAATCGTTTTTCATTAGACCCCCCTTTCTATCTCTCTCTCATGGAGGAGCCGAATGAAATGAAATTTTCATGTTCGGTTCTGAATTAGAGGCGTTAATCAACGTCGACTATAACCCCTAGCCTTCCAAGCTAACGATGCGGGTTCGATTCCCGCTACCCGCTCATTCATATTCCTTATTCAAAATGTTTTTTCATGCCCATGTTACCTATCTATTCTTTCTCTTTCGTTCCCGAATCTCGTTGTGGATGGAGAAAAAATAATACTTTTTTATTCCCGATCGATAAAGTATTTCAAGGAATAATGAAAATAAAGCGTCCATCGTCTAATGGATAGGACAGAGGTCTTCTAAACCTTAGGTATAGGTTCAAATCCTATTGGACGTAAGAATTCGTTATGCTTTGTAAATGTTATTATTAAGCCCCTTTATCCTATTCTGAGCATAAGAAAAAGTTGTATATTTTCTTGAATAGCTTCTTTTAAGAGATCTTCTGCTTGTTCCGTGAATGTTCCAGTAGAACGTATAATTTCTCCAAACTGGGGTTTATTTTTGACTAAATACTCGCGCAACTTAAGAATAAATTTTTTGACTTGTACGATATCTAATACATCTAGATATCCATTCGTTCCGGTATAAATCATAGCTATTTGTTCTTCCACTGTCAAAGGATCTGATTGAGATTGTTTGAGCAACTCGCGTAGTCGTTGACCTCTTGCCAATTGATCTTGCGTAGTTTTATCAAGATCAGAAGCGAATTGTGCAAAAGCTTCTAACTCTGCAAGTTGAGCTAATTCTAATTTTAATTTTCCAGCTACTTGTTTCATAGCTTTCATCTGAGCTGCGGATCCTACTCTAGATACGGAAAGACCAACATTAATGGCAGGTTGAATTCCTGCATTGAATAGATCAGCTGACAAGAAGATTTGTCCATCGGTAATGGAAATTACGTTAGTGGGAATATAAGCTGAGACATCTCCAGCTTGAGTCTCAACTATTGGTAAAGCAGTCAAACTCCCTCCACCTAACTGAGAATTTAATTTAGCTGCTCTTTCTAATAAACGAGAATGTAAATAGAAAACATCTCCTGGATAAGCTTCCCGGCCAGGTGGTCTTCTTAATAGAAGAGACATTTGTCGATAAGCTTGCGCTTGTTTGGAAAGATCATCATAAATGATTAATGTATGTTGTTCTTTATACATAAAGTATTCGGCTAAAGCTGCTCCTGTATAAGGAGCAAGATATTGTAATGTAGCAGGAGAATCCGCAGTTTCCGCTACCACAATGGTATACTCCATTGCGCCGCGTTCTTGGAACGTATTAACTACCTGAGCTACGGAAGAAGCTTTTTGACCAATAGCGACATAAATACATATTACATTCTGATTTTTTTGATTTATAATCGTATCTGTAGCTACTGCCGTCTTACCGGTCTGTCTGTCCCCAATAATCAATTCTCGCTGACCGCGTCCTATAGGGATCATAGAATCAATAGCAATAAGACCCGTTTGAAGAGGTTCATATACAGAACGTCTTGAAATAATACCTGGGGCGGGAGATTCAATCAATCGAGATTCGGAAGATGAGATCTTCCCCTTACCATCAATAGGTCGAGCTAGCGCATTTACAACTCGACCCAAATAAGCATCACTTACTGGTATCTGAGCAATTTTTCCTGTTGCTCTCACGGAACTACCCTCTTGTATCATCAAGCCATCACCCATTAACACAGCTCCAACATTATCTGATTCTAGATTTAGGGCAATACCTACTGTACCATCTACAAATTCTACTAATTCCCCTGCCATTACTTTATCAAGACCATGAATACGAGCAATGCCATCTCCTACTTGAAGTACAGTGCCAATATTAACAACTTTGACCTCGTTATTATATTGTTCAATCTGTTTACGTATCATACTACTGATTTCATCGGGTCGAATAGTTACCATTAAAACTAGTTAATTCTCTTTTGAAAAATAAGACCTAGTATATATAATCTAGAGATTTTAATTTGAATAATATATATAACGTTAATCAGTTATGTTTTTCATGGCTAGGAGCAGGTCGATATTATGCTCGATCGTACGTAAATGTAACTCGCTATTCAAACGATTATTTAGAGTTCCTAGAGCTCTTTGGACAGCTTGGTTATAAATTTGTTGTCGAACCTGTTCAATTACTCTTTGTTGTTCAAAGTGAATGGTTTCATTCTTTAAATTTTCTAATTGTTTCAAATTAACAGAAGCAAGATTAATAAGATCCTTTTTTTCTTGTTCTATTTGAGAGTACCCATTTATACGAATTTCGCGCGCTCGCATTTCTACTTCCCGTAAGCGAGCCCGGGCTTGCTCAAGCTGATTAGCAGCTCCTTTACATAGTTCTTCAGAATTCTGAATAGTACTCAATATTTTCTGTTTACGGTTATCTAATAACTTACTTAATGAAAGTAGATTATTTATTCATAAGTTGAACGAATAATCTCTTCCCAAACCGAACACGAACCTTTCGATTCATTCGGCTTTCCCGCTCGGCTTTTTTTACCAAGCCTACCCTTTTCGTTCATATTATGTAAAAATAAGATCAATCTATCAAAGACCGAAATCTACGAAGGGCTCTTTTGCCAAAAGGGTTTTTTTATTATCAACTGAGTTGTTGTTTTTTCTTTTCGTATTTCCTCTTTACTTTTTCTTGAATAAATTCGCTTTTGTGTAGGTCGTCGGTTCCGCATTGAAACCCAAAAAATTGGATGGGAGATTAGGACTATTTTTCAGTAGATAGATTGAATAATTCCATTAATATGAATGTTATATATCGGATCAACCTCCAACTATGCCTTTGAACCCATCTCATATTAGCACAGCGGTGGAAAGAGTACCCAGTTGTGCTTGGACTTCAAGCAGTTTAGCTTTAACCATTCTAAAGATTTTCTCTTGTTGGTTGGGATTGGTAAAAAAATTTCCCAATCAATTACGAAATGCTATAGTTCTTCCATATTCTATTTTTTCCCTTTTAGAAGTAATTCGTCGAGATCATGCACTTTTCTATCTACAAAATGCAGTTGGTTGGATCCAGCTAGATTATTCAAATATACAACTCGCACACACTCCCTTTCCGAAATAGATCAGTACACCAAGCACCACACTGAGATTTATTATATTTGTTTCTAAAATATTGGTATTTAACCTGAAACCCTCAGCGGAGGATAAATAAATTAGGGAAATGAAAGAATCAGTTACATTTTTCATACGCTCTCCCCTCATAGATAAGGATACTTTTACAAAGTTTTTTCTCCGACTCGGTATTCTGGCTGGATAAGCAGATTCCGAGTACTTAGTAAGTCCCAGGTCCCGCATAACGATAAATAAGGATATAATAACAAAAAAAACTTCGCTCGATCTATCTACTTCTTCAATTGTCGCAAGTCTTTCTGACCAAGTATAAGTCCATTATTTTGGATCAGCCCCTCCCCTATTGGCTGAACAAGAAAATTGATAGAGGGGGGTCCTTAAAATCCCGAAGGATACGGATTTTGGTCTTCGAGATCAAACAAATGGATTAGCAAATAAAAGTGCTAGAGCTACAACTAATCCATAAATAGTTAAAGCTTCCATAAAAGCTAAACTTAGTAGTAAGGTACCTCGTATTTTACCCTCCGCCTCCGGTTGTCTTGCAATACCTTCAACAGCTTGTCCCGCAGCAGTGCCTTGACCAATGCCAGGTCCAATAGAAGCAAGGCCTACGGATAATCCAGCAGCAATAACGGAAGCAGCAGAAATCAAAGGATTCATGGTAATCTCCTCTTATATTAATAAATGATGGATAATATGATAGTTTTATCTATTGATTTGATTGTTCACGTTCAACTAGAGAACAATTTCTTTTCTTTGAAAACAACTAAATTCCGATCCGACAAAATGGTATTACAAAATTATTTTATTACTATTATATTCTTTTTTAAGATGAAATAGAGACAGATTTTTTTTATTTCATTTCAAAAATGAAACATTATGTTTCTAAATAATGAATAATTGTATAGAATATATGAGTCTATATAGATCATATATATATATACATATATATATAACATAATACAAACTATGTACATAAAATGTATGTATCCCTTCGAGTAATTGTTTCAAACCGGGGTACATACATAGTTTACTAGACTAATTCACATTAGTAAACCTATTCATCTTATTATGTAGATATGAATCTACAAATATGATCTATTCTATCTATCAATTTTATCGACGGGATTAGTGATCCTTAATCTTTCTACTAAGATCTTAGAGATTAAGTATTTTCATTTATGACTATATAAGGGAGAATCAAAATCGAAAGAACATTTCACGTTCTATATATATCAAATTATTATGAATTAAAAGACTGAGTCCAATTAATGATGACCCTCCATGGATTCGCCTATATAAGCTGCGGCTAGAGTTGCAAAGATTAGAGCTTGAATGCCACTTGTAAATAATCCTAGGAACATTACAGGTATAGGTACCACTAAAGGTACTAAGGAAACAAGAACGGCAACTACCAATTCGTCAGCTAATATATTTCCAAAAAGTCGAAAACTAAGTGATAGAGGTTTCGTAAAATCTTCTAATATGTTAATTGGTAAAAGTATTGGGGTTGGTTGAATATATTTACCAAAATAGCCTAAACCCCTCTTTGTAAGACCTGCATAAAAATAAGCTACTGATGTGAGCAAAGCTAGAGCTACTGTAGTATTAATATCATTTGTAGGTGCGGCTAATTCCCCATGAGGTAATTGAAAAATTCCCCAGGGAAAAAGAGCACCTGCCCAGTTAGAAACAAAGATAAATAGAAACATGGTCCCTATAAAAGAAACCCAAGGACCATATTCTTCTTCGCCAATCTGAGTTCTAGCCAAGTCCCGAACAAATTCGAGAACATATTCCACAAAATTTTGAGCTCCGTTCGGAACGATTTGTGGGTCTCGAACAGCTAGAGTAGCTGAACTTAATAAGACAGCAATTACAATCCAGGAAGTTATAAGTACCTGTGCATGAACTTGGAACCCCCCTATTTGCCAATAAAAATGCTGACCTACTTCCACACCGGATATCTCGTAGAAAAAATTCAGCGTGTTAATAGGAAATTGTACAATATCCATATTACCCTTTCTATATAAAGATGAATTTCAAAAAGAAATTATTTTGGTTCAATGACCGATTCCTCAATTATTTAACTATCACCAGTCAGGCTACGAAATAAAATAATGGAATGATTATTTGATTGATTAAGAAGATTTCTTTATTTCTATACAAATATTTTATCTTAATCTATTCTATAAGATTTGGGAATAGTAACCAACTTAGTTTTAGCTTCTCTTTTTTTTTTATTCACTTTTTATAGAATTACCTCTACCCGTGCGAATTGCTAAAATTAATTTATTTAGGATCAGTCGGATTGGTCCTCTACCATCATCATTGGCTGGGATTGGGATATCCACGAGATCTGGGTCACAATCTGTATCAACTAAGCAAATTGTTGGAATACCCAAAGTTCTACATTCCCGAATAGCAGTATATTCTCCTTTTTGATCGAGAATTATTACAATATCGGGCAATTTTGTCATGTATCTAATACCTCCTAGATCTTCTTGCAATTTGTTCAATTCTCTCTTGAGTATTGCTGCTTCTTTCTTCGTAAATTGATCGAATCCTCCCGTATTTTTTTTTTTCATTAAATTTTTGAATTTTTCAAGTCTTGCTTCTGTAGTAAACCAATTAGTTAACATACCCGCAAACCATTTTTTATTGACATAATGACATCGAGCTGCTAAAGCAGCTAATTTAGCTGCATCAGCTGTTTGATATTTTGTACCAACTATCATAAATTGTTTTCCTCTTTTTGCTCCATCAAACACAAAATCACAGGCTTCTGATAAAAAACGAGCGGTATAAGTCAAATTGATAATATGACTATCTTTACGTTCTTTAAAAATGTAAGGTGCCATTTTAGGATTCCATTTTCTGGTTTCATGACCAAAATGAACTCCTACTTTTACCATCTCTTTCAAATTGATGTTCCAATTTTTTTTCGTCATTTTCTTTTTCTGCTTTTTAATATGAACTGGAATATCCACATTCCAATGGAATGGGTCAGATTGCTTGCCGTAACGTAATTGGTACAATTATTCATTTTATTTTTTCTTTCTTTTTATACAAAAATATAAAGTAAATTTGTTCTATTTCTTTATTTATTGTATAAAAATGACTTTTTGACTGCTCGTTTTGATTTTTTCTTTTTTATTTTTACTAGTTTTTTGAGAACTTTTTTTTTTGGTTTTTGCGATAAAACTTTATATTCATAATCAAAGAAAAAATCTATCACTTTATTGATAAATATACTTTTGTTCCTCATTCTCGAATCCATTTTACTCCGTTTTTCCGAAGGGTTGAATCCAGTACCAACAGGTATCATTTTCCCGAGAATAACATTTTCCTTCAAGCCCTTCAACCAATCAATACGACCTTGAAGAGCAGATTTAGCTAAGACCCGAGCAGTTTCCTGAAAACTCGCTTCCGATAGAAAACTTTTAGTATTCAGAGATGCGTTTGTCATTCCCAATAAAATGGTTCGATACTTTATTCTTTTTTCTAGAGCACGATCCATTCTTTGTACTCGTGATAATCCAATGAGTTCTCCGGGTAAAAAAACACTATCTAGTCCATTTTCAAAATTTTGATTTTCGGACTTTTCAACATCTACAACTAAAACTTTCGATGTAATTTGGCGCACAATAATTTCTATATGTTTATCAGAAATTTGTACCCCCTGGGATCGATAAATCTTTTGAATTTCATTGACTAACTGATTCTGACTATCCTCCATAGTTATTCTAACACTGGTGAATGACCCCCAAAAGTTTCCAAAAAATATTGCCAGGTGTCTGTTCAATTCTTTAAATTTTTTTTTTCGATTTTTCGATATTAAAGTATTCGAGCGGGCTTCTGACAATTGTTCAACTTTAGGAAGACCTTGAATTATATCATCGGATTTTAATCTTTCGTATGACATAGTGATTAATGTATCTCCTTCATAAAGAATTTTCCCATAATAATTATTATGAGTTGCTCCTCGAGTACCCAAATAGGGTTTAGATAATCTAATGATGAAAGATTTCTCACGAACAACTACAATTTGGCCAGATCCTTGGAGTTGTTTATCTTCGGATATCCATATACTTTCGCAAAAAAATTGTCCAAGGCTGACTACTGGAAATGTTTTTTCAAAAAAATTGGATAGGGAAAAGTACAAATTCAAATTGAAGAAATTGAAAATAATATTCCTGCATGAATCAAATTTATAAATTCCCCTCTTTTCGTCCATAAAATAGCATTTAGCTACTTGAAAAGTATTCGAGTCATAGTTAGAAATTGAACGTTCATTTAGTAATACTTTTTTATAAGTCATCAAATGAAAGTATGGAAAACGATTAGCAATACTATGTAAATGACCCAGGAGACCTGACAATGCAATTTTTTTATTTGCATCCGACTTTTTTACTTTATTTAAGCATTTTAAATCATTAAACAAAACGATTTGCAAAAAATCAGAAGGAGAAAGAATGATAAAAGATTTCTCTTTTTTATTCTCATTAGGTACTGAACGAATAGTTCCCTTACTAAGTAATTTACTTTGATCATTCGAAAAAAAAGAATTAGTGTGACCTAATTTGTTATGAAACAAAAATGGAGAACTTGCCATCTTGAAAAAAGGGTATTTCAGCAAGCTAATTTGAATCATATTGATAATGATCTTATTTGTTCTTACTGAAATAAGAGAAGCATAAGCCTTTTTTCTTTTTAATCTGGGCTTTCCGTCTAATTGATTTTTAAGAAAATTTCTTTCTTTTTCCATCGAAAAACCCCTCCCATATTTTAGTGAACGAGGGTCATTCAAAAAAGCAAAAATGTTGTCATTTTTATAGAGAATACCTTCTCTGGGGATTCTAAGAATTAAATCAGGACAAGGGATTCTTCGCTTTACCCATTGTTTATCACACCATAATGGTACGTTTTTTACCCTCATATTGTTGGTATTTTCAAAAACAATGGTGCAGTCTTGATGTTTGTTAGGTATGGTTCGATCAGTTTCGAGATAATTCAAGATTTTTTTCCCTTTTTCAAAACAGTTTGAGTCAACTGATTCGTGTTTCACTTGATCCACTGAATAATTCGAAAGTGATTTATGTTTGTAAAGAAGAAGTTCTGGAATATCCACTTGATCTTGATCTTTATGAAAAGCGGATTCATATATACCTCCCGATAATACCCATAAATGAGTTGTCTTGTCTATTAAATGAGGCTGTATAGGGATATTCCAGTGTATTTCTCCTGTCAGGCCAGAATATATATATTTCTTGACTTTTTCTTTAAAGGGGGGTTTTTTGGCACGAATCTCGGCAATTACTTGTTCCGATTCCACGAGTTGATTATTCTGAATGAATAGCAAGCTTTCTGGCGGAATCGTTAAGTTTTTTACTTCATATTGATTATCAATAGTCACGTCTAAACTATTATGACATATATAAGCAGGGTACCCATGACGGGTGCGGGTAGGAGAAACTAAATTTTCATTGAATTCCATTTTTCCGGTGAACGGGGCTCGTATATGTTCTGCAATATCACCCGTAAAGACCCCACCAGTATGAAAAGTCCTTAATGTTAGTTGAGTTCCCGGCTCTCCAATTGATTGGCCTGCAATAATGCCGACTGCTTCTCCTAATTCGATTAAGTTACTATGAGTAGTATTCCGACCATAACATAATTGACAAATCCAAGATATACTTTTGCAAGTAAAAGGGGTTCGTATATATATTGGTTGTATTTGGAAATAATATAATTGATTGGCAAGTTTAATCCCAATATCTTCATTGCGCGTGGCAATACATCTTCCGTTTATATATACATCGTCTGCTAATACACGACCAATTAGTGTTTGTAGAACAAATTGATTTTTGATTGTTTCTTGATCTTGAATAAGATTTACAAAAAGACCTTGGATAGTACCACAATCTACTTTACGTACAACGAGGTGTTGTACTACTTCAACAAGTCTACGTGTGAGATATCCAGCATCTGCTGTTCGTATAGAAGTATCTACAACTCCTTTACGAGCACCGTAACATGAAATAATATATTCTGTTAAAGAAAGTCCTTCGCGTAAATTTCCTTGAATGGGTAGATCAACAATTTTTCCTTGAGGATCTGACATTAATCCTCTCATACCTACTAATTGGTGAACTTGAGATATACTTCCTCTAGCTCCTGAAAAGGACATCATATGTACTGGATTAAGAGGATCAGTGATCTTAAAATTCGGATTCATTTCTCGTTTCAAGTATTCACTGGTAGCATGCCATATCTCAATCAATTGACGTAATTTTTCCACTGCATGTACATTTCCATAATCATGATGTCTTTCCGAAGCAAACCCTTGTTGCTGCACATCTTGGATAAGCCATAGTTTAGCTGGTGTTGTTAAAAGATCATCAATTCCTAATGAAATAGCTGCATCGGTAGCTTGCTGGAAACCTAAAATCTTCAGTTGATCTAATATATGTGATGTATATGTCATTCCAAATTGATTTACGAATCTTCTAATAAGGTGCTTCATAACAAATTTATCCATCCCTTTATTAAAAAAGGGCACTTCAAAAGGAAAGGGCACTTTGAATTTAGGTTGTGTCATAAGAATAAAATATCTCCGTTGTGTCATAAGAATAAAATATCTCCGTTTTGAATAAAATCTCCCCATTTTGGGTTGGGGAGCAGGAATCAGCAATGGGTTTAGGCTCGAAGGCTTCCTCTTTATCTCTGTATGAATGAAAGGATCATAAAATGAATAACATTAAATTCTGAATAGTGACATTTCTTGTCGGATGTCATAAGTCCACAAGCCTTTTATAGCTTCTTCTATTTCTCGATTAAAACGAATACGACCAACGGTCGTTCGAATGTATTTATTAAGTATTTCCCCCACTCTACCTTTTCTTATTCGAAAATAATCATAGATTTCGTAGAAGGTACCTAAAGATTCATATTGAACTTCGATAGGAAGTTCTCGATTTACTGAATTCATAATAGAGGTATCTATATCTCTCCTCCATCGGAGCCATAAAGGACTGTCTAAATCAATTTGTTTTTGTTCATAAGCTTTAAGTGCATCATCATAGCTATAAAACGAAGGCGAGACGATCTTCTTTTTTGAGTTATTCGGGTGGTACCTATTTTCATAAATGCCCTGGTTTTTTTGAAGAGTTGATCTATAAAGTCCTAGAAGCATATCTTGAGTCGGTACACAAATAGGATCTCCTATAGTTGGAGAGATAAGATTGAGATGAGAAAACATAAGTAAACGAGCTTCTACTTGAGCTTCCATAGATAAAGGTACGTGGACAGCCATCTGATCTCCGTCAAAATCCGCGTTAAATCCTGCACAAACCAATGGGTGCAACCGAATGGCACGTTCTTCTATTAAAACAGGTAGAAATGCTTGTATTCCTAATCTGTGTAAGGTGGGTGCTCGATTTAACAATATGGGATGTCTTTGGATAGTCTGCTTAAGTACGTTCCATATAATAGGTTTCCTATCTCGAATTAAAAATTTAGCAGTTCTTAGATTGGGAGCAATCTGTCGTTCAACTAGATCACGAATTAAAAATCCTTGAAAAAGTTCTATTGCGATTTCTTGGGGCAATCCACATTGATACAATGAGAGATGGGGACCTACCACAATAACAGAACGACCTGAATAATCGACCCGTTTTCCAAGTAAACTTTCACGAAATCTTCCTTCTTTACCTTGGAGGAAATCTGAGAACGATTTATAAGGTCTATCCTTACTATCTTTCACCGGTTGTGCACCTATACTGTTATCAAGAAGTGCATCTACGGCTTTTTGGACTAATCTCTTTTGATCAAACAATAAATCTGGTAGTAGAAATGTACGAGTCCATTCTATGGATTCTAAAAGATTATTATTTCGACGGATAACTTTTAGATAAAGTTCATTGAGATCCGAAGTAATCACTCCACCTTCATTTAATTGATACATTGGCCTCAGGTCGGGAGGAAGAACTGGTAATAGGCATAGAACCATCCATTGTGGTTCTACATTTGTTTGAAGAAAATATTTAGCAAATTTCATCCGTCTAACCAAACGATCCTTTCTTATTTGAAGTGAAAAAAGTTTTTTCTTCATATTATTATATAATTTTTTTAAAGGATAGTTTTGATTCAAAAATTTGCTTTCTGTCTCCTCCGAGAATAATATAGATATTTTCGTATCTATTTCCTTCCTTATTTGAAGTGAAAAAAGTTTTTTCTTCATATTATTATATAATTTTTTTAAAGGATAGTTTTGATTCAAAAATTTGCTTTCTGTCTCCTCCGAGAATAATATAGATATTTTCGTATCTATTTCCTTCCATTCTATATATGAATGATCTATAATCATTTGCAGATCTAGACTAGCTAATTGTTCTCTGATAGCTTTTCCTCCAGTGGCAATTTCTCGCTCTTGAAATAGCGGAAAATCCCAAGAGAGATAAGAAGCAATATCTTTTGCCCAAGATTTATACCCATATTCACGAAGTTCTCCCCGAAATCGCAATAAAGTTGGCTTGTTAGCTGTGGGCCTAGTAATACAAACATTTGGATAGGTTTTTACAATCTTTTTTTCCCCCCCTCAGAATCGGACATGAAAGTTTCCTCTCATCCGGCTCAAGTAACTATACCAAAATGGAAAGTGATTATGTATCATTATACAAAAAATGTTTTTTGCTTTCTGGTAATGTATCCCGACGGTTTTCGTTCCCAAGTGATAAAACTAAATAGTTACTCTTTGCTCAAGTTCCAAGTTAATTCGATTATTGGTTTACAATTCGTATTATGACATAAATATGGAATTAGTGAGCAGTCTCCTCCCGATACATTTCTTTGTGAAAGACCTTGAATTTATTTGAAATTCATATGGGATTTACTTGTCTGTATCTCTTTATTAATTGATCCTGTAGGTTTCTGTTTTACTTCGATGGTTTCAATACTATTTGAAGCATATGTGCGATGAATAGACTCCTATAACCATATCTTCTTTTTTGTCTAGAATAAAAAGAAAAATGAAACAGATTTTGGATTCCATTTTGTTTCTTTGTTTCTAATAAAAGAAGTATTTTGACGAAGTCCAATTAGCAATTTCATTTCATAATATACAAGATATTAACCCTAGATTCATTCCTCTTTATCAACATGTTTCTAATTCTGAGCTTCATGCCCCTCTTGCCGAGGGGCGTGTCAGAGCTAAGGGCATCCCAATTAGATTAAATAGGATGACAGTTCCTATGGATCTGTATAATCGGAGCTTATGATCAAGTCACACATCGCAGTATACTGGGTCTTCTAATTCTTTACGAGTTTTATCTAATAGATTCGCGATATAACTGGGACGTCGTTTGAAATACCAAATATGAACAACTGGACATGCCAGTTTAATGTATCCCATTCGATATCTTCGAATTCGAGGATCAATAACAAGTTCAACTCCACATTGAGTACAAAAATTGGAGTCGTAGTTTTCCTTCTCATTTTCCATTATTGAAGGTTTTACACAAGCACAAACTCCCCTTTTCTTAGGTCCAAATATTCTTTCACAAAATAATCCATCTCTTATTGGTTCATAAGTTCTATAATCTAAAGTCTGTTCTGCAGTCACTTGTCCGACTCTTTCTCCATTAGGTAATATTCTTTCAGACCAAGCGAGAATCTGCTCGGGAGAAACTAATCCAATTTGAAGTTGTTCGTGTTTATTCTGATCACTCATAAAAAATAAATTTTGATTCATTTTGATCAAACTTCCTTCTTATCTATCTGAAAGTCTATCTCAGATAGAATAGTATGATTCAATTCTAGAGCTAAAGATCGTAGTTCTCGACTGAGCAATCGGAAAGATTCTGTAAAAGTGCTAGGTTTAGGCATTGGTTCTCCGTTGAAAATGGCACCAAATATTTTTTCACGAGTGTCCATATGATCAGATTTTAAAGTAAGTATCTCGTGTAAAATATAAGCAACACCAAAACCTTCTAGAGCCCAAACTTCCATTTCTCCTACTCGTTGCCCTCCTCTGGAGGATTTTCCTTTTAGAGGTTGTTGTGTAACCAGCGCATAAGGTCCACGGGAACGTGCATGAATTTTGTCATCAACTTGATGGCACAATTTCGATATATAAGCTATTCCTATTGTAACAGGTTGTTCAAAAACCTTTCCTGTTCTTCCATCAATTAATCTATGTTTTCCAGGATGATCAAGTTCAAATACCCATGGATTAGCTGTTTGCTCGCTAGCTTTATAAAGCTCAGAAAATACTAGTTTTCTAGAAGCTTCTCGCTCGTACCTTTCGTCAAAAGGTGCCAGTCTATAATGTTTGTTCATTAGTTTTCCTGCTAAACCAAGCAAACATTCAAAGATCTGTCCTACATTCATTCGTGAAGGTACCCCTAATGGATTTAATACCATGTCCACTGGTGTTCCATTTTGTAAATAAGGCATATCTTGCCTGGGCAAAATTTTTGAAATAATACCTTTATTACCATGCCTTCCCGCTACTTTATCACCCACTTGTATTTTACGTTTTTGTAAAATATATACATGAACTTTTTCTACAATATCGCCGAGATAATCGTCTTCCTCCTCCTCGAACTCCTGAAAGCATCTCACATCGATAACTCGACCTTTTACACCTTTAGGGACTCTAAAACAATTTTCTTTTCCAGTAGGTGCCTTAATATCAAATAAAGCTTGTAATAATTTTCCTTCTGGAGTATTTATTAGTGAGTCTTCTTCTGCTTCCAGTATTAATTTACCTACTAATATATCACCTGTTTCTATCCAAGATCCTATCATTACAATGCCGTTTTCGTCCAGATGACGGAGTAAGTAAGCATTTAAATGAGGTATTTCTCTAGTTATTACTTCAGGGCCCTGGTTCGTAAAATAAACTCCAATTTCGTATCTTACGATCTGGAAAGAAGTAAAAATGTCTTCATATACCAGACGTTCACTAATAAGTATTGCATCTTCAAAATTGTATCCTTCCCATGGCATATAGGCCACTAAGATGTTTTTTCCCAAAGAAAGTTCTCCCCCTACTGTAACTGCACTGTCTGCTATAATTTGTCCCCTCTTTACATATTCCCCTTGGCGAACTCGGGGTTTTTGATGCATACAAGTATCACTATTAGAACGTTGATATAGAATCAATTCTGTTTCTATATTGTCTCGAGCAACAGATGAAGTTATGATGATATTTTCACCATCAATATACTTTATTTTTCCCCCTTGCTTGGCTATAGCTACACTTCCTGAATCTAAAGCTACTTGACCCTCCAATCCAGTTCCGACAATACACTTCTCAGGTTGAACAAGTGGAAGTGCTTGACGCTGCATATTAGAACCCATTAAAGCACGATTCGCATCATTATGTTCGATAAAAGGAATAAGGCAAACTCCAACGGAAAAATATTGGGAAGGAAAAAGACTTCTGAAATGAATTTGGTCCCATGCAAAAAATAAAAATTCTTGTTGAAATCGAGCCGCAGTCAATTGTTCCTCTGGAACCCCTTGATTTAATGCCAGAGAATTCCCTATAGCTATCCGATAGTATTCATCTTCTCCCGGTAATAGATAAACCATATGGTCTTTGTTCGATCTCTTAGATAGCCTATAGAATGGACTTTGTAAAGAGCCGTAATGACCAAGCGTTGCATAAATAGATAACGATCCAATAAGCCCAACATTTATTCCTTCGGATGTCGTAATCGGACAAATACGTCCATAATGACTAGGATGAATATCCCGTGTACGAAAAGTAGACGTTCGACTTGTCAATCCTCCAGGGCCCAAAGAGCTCACTTTTCGACTATGAACTATTTCTGCCAACGGATTAGTTTGATCCAAAAATTGTGATAAAGGATGTAAACCAAAAAAATCCTGAAAAGTATCCGTTAATGGGATTAAAGTTTCCAATTTAATAAGAGTTATTCTCTTTTTAAGGTTGATTGATGCAGATAATATAGTTTTTTCAACTGCTTCTCTGAAATCATATAGAGCTAATCGTAATTGCTCTTGTAATAAATCTGCTACAGAACGAATATATCGATTTTGTAGGTGATCTATATCATCGGGTGTACCCGTTCCAAATTGCACTTTGATAAGGTAATCCACAGCAGCCAATATATCGTGCGGTAATAATAAAATCTCGTTCTCGGGTATATCAAGACTTAGTTTTTTATTGAGATTTCGTCGACCAATCTTTCCCAATAAACATTTCGTTCGAAAAAATGTTGTGACTTTTTCATATATAGACTCAAATTCTTCTTCTTCTTCTTCTTCTTCTTCTTCTTCTTCTTCACTTTCGTCACTTATGTAGAGTTTTTTATAAAGTTTCAAAATAGCTTTCCGCTTCCCGCCATACCAATCGTAGTATGTATCATACTCCTTTGAATATTGGAAAAATGCTTTAAGATTCCTATAGTTAAAAATATCTTCGGAATTTAGACCCATAGCCAATAAAAAAAGTAAAACAGATATTTTTTTTTTTTTGTTTATACGAATCCATATCTTTTCTGTTTTTTTATTCAGCTCTAATCTTGATCTTCCTCCCCAATCTGAAATTATTGTGCCAATCCAGATAATGTTTCCCGACGGTTTTCGTTCCCAAGTGTAATAAATACCGGGACTTCTTACTATTTGATTGACCACGACTCTGTAATTTCCATTTATTACAAAAGTTCCTTTAGAATTCATCAAAGGAATATCTCCCAGATATAAAATCTGGTCCTGTATTTCACGAGTTTTCTTAGTTTTCTTAATCAATCTTGCTGGTACATATAATTGACAGTTATATGTAAGAGACATATATACAGCATTTCTCTCTTTAATGAAAGGTTCTGTTAATTTATATTCATTCCCAAAAAGAATAATTTTTATCTTTTTATTTGGGCTTTCAATTTTTGAAAAGTTATTGATTTCTTCTATTAAGCCTTGATTCATAAAACGAAAAAATCCTTCAAGTTGTATTTTACCAAATTGGGGAATTGTAAATATTCCTTTATTTTCTTCTAATCGCATTGAATGTTTGCTATCCTATATTATAAAGTATATTATATATTTCGATATTTATTCCTCATTGATCTATACGAATAGAATAAATTCGACAAAAAATTGACATGTTTTGTTCACTATATCAAAAAAGAAAAAGAAGCTATTTCCTTTTCTTATAATATATGATATATGATGGGAATATTTCTATAGTTATCAATTCTCTACTTATTGACAGACAAATGTGAATTTAGTATACTATTGGGTACTCTAAATTCCTATTCTATACTAGAGGGACTCTAAATCCCTAACCTATATTATAGGTTATAGGTTGCATTTGAATAGGATAATTGAAAACCAACCCACCCCTGTTTTCCTATTGGAAAAGTATAAATCCCTAAATCCCCTATTAGACTTGGGGACTCTAAATTGGTTATACGACATATCCGAGTTATAAAGAAGGATACGTGAAATACCCTACATATCATCTCCGATAGATAAAGCAAAATATCTTTTCTAAACTAGATGTGGGAATGGCGGCATAGCCAAGTGGTAAGGCAGGGGACTGCAAATCCTCGATCCCCAGTTCAAATCTGGGTGTCGCCTTGGTAGCGTAAACAAATCTCTATTTGTATCGGTTCAGGTCCTATCTGCTAATATAGCAGCTAAAATTCAAATTTATCGTTAATGTCTAATCTGATAGGTAGTTGAGAGTAATTAGTTCCAAGAAACAATTTTGAGAAGTCTCTACTATCGACTCATGCTTTCTTTCAGAATAGGAAGGTAGAGGATTTCCACTTTGCACTATTCTTAATAGTTCCATTATCATCAAGAATCAATAATGATATTATTTTTTTAGAAAGTTTTATAAAGAGAGGGATTCGTATGGATATAGTCGGTATCGCTTGGGCTGCTCTAATGGTAGTTTTTACTTTTTCTCTTTCACTCGTAGTATGGGGTAGAAGTGGAATTTAATAGAATTCTAATAGTCTTTCTATTTTTCATCGTTCTGTTCAAAAAAAAATTATTTTACGTTACGATGATAGATAATTACTATCATTAATTATCTAGTAATATTGAATTATCAATGATATGATCAATAATATCAAATTGATCATGTTAGAAACACAATTCTACTTCATATTTGATAAATATGAAGTAGAATTGTATATAGCGAACCATAGTATTCTTAACTATACATATGTTAAAGCATATGTAGCATTATTGCTCTGTCTTTTACAAAATAAATTGAAAAAAAAGGAAAAATTTTCCTTTCCTTTTTCTTTATACCGACCGTTATTACTTCTACATTATAAGTAATCACTCTAGTTCGCTTTGAGGCCTCGTTTGTGCGTAAATGACGATTAGAAAAGCAGTAGGCACTGTAATGAATAATCTTCATATTTGATAAATATGAAGTAGAATTGTATATAGCGAACCATAGTATTCTTAACTATACATATGTTAAAGCATATGTAGCATTATTGCTCTGTCTTTTACAAAATAAATTGAAAAAAAAGGAAAAATTTTCCTTTCCTTTTTCTTTATACCGACCGTTATTACTTCTACATTATAAGTAATCACTCTAGTTCGCTTTGAGGCCTCGTTTGTGCGTAAATGACGATTAGAAAAGCAGTAGGCACTGTAATGAATAATAGAATAGCAATAAATGCAAGGTTATTTACTTCCATGATTGATTTTCGCTTCGTTTTACAATAACTCGAGATTTGATCTCATAGAGTTTTTTTTTTTTTTTTTTGAAAAAAAAAATGGATTGAATCCATGGAGGACTAGTAGAACATACTACTATCTCTTATTCATCTCGGATTTAGTAATCCGGCCCCTAATGGATCGAGCCCACCGTCTTAGTCAAAAATTGACTCTATTGCTTGTTATTATCTGTATTTGTATTTGTATTTGTACCTATTTGGGAGCACCAGTAAACGATTACTGATAATCGGTAATCGCTCTTATTTACCTTAATTCGTCTTGTAATGTCGTTTTTATCGAGAGATAAAAAAAGAAAATGAATAGCTCTCAATTATCTTATCCTAAGAATTGACCATGACCCTGGAATGAGCAGAATAGTTTGAATAGTAAGCAAAATAGAATTGAATCTTTTGTATTTTTGAGAAATCATTAAAAACCTTCTTTTTTTCGTTAAATATGAGAGATGACCGCAGAGCGTAGATCTCTACGCGGTATTCTTCCTAACACAGATCTATCTTACTACGATACCCTTTTTTTATTTCTCAAGGGCTGATAATTTGGCGAATCCACACACAAAATGTGTAAAAAATGATCAAATCCTAGTCTACTCTCTTTTCCTTTTTTACTCTTGTTTGGGGTAGGGATCGCTCAAACAATTGTTCAATTTATTGAATCGGGACTGACGGGGCTCGAACCCGCAACTTCCGTCTTGACAGGGCGGTACTCTAACCAATTGAACTACAATCCCACTAGGTACAGTTTATTCACTAATTAGTTATAGTAACTCAACTGTGCCGGGTCGTATGTTGTAAAACTTTTCTCTTTTAAATCTACCAAAAGTATCTGTTCGTTCCGATTCTTTCTATATAGAGTATAGGGGATTCAAAAACGAATTACCTTTTTTACCTGATAGATTGATATCTATCTCAATCTATCAAATTGGTATTGGGCCGAGCTGGATTTGAACCAGCGTAGGCATATTGCCAACGAATTTACAGTCCGTCCCCATTAGCCACTCGGGCATCGACCCAGGAAAAAATGGGAAGTTATTATAGTACCTAATGAGATATTATAATGACTTTCCTAGCCTAGTACCCCTAGGGGAAATCGAATCCCCGTTGCCTCCTTGAAAGAGAGATGTCCTGGGCCACTAGACGATAGGGGCCTACTTATTGTCATAATATTCAAATCCTTAGGAATTTGTCAATAAAAAAATCTTTCTTCATATTAATTATTGAATATTCTTCTTGTGTTGTCAGGATCGAAAATAGAACTATATTCAATTATTTATTAATATATCGACCCCATTATTTGATATCTATCAAATATGTAATAGAGTTTGAAATGACCAAAAGCTCTTTTAACTCAGGGGTAGAGTAACGCCATGGTAAGGCGTAAGTCATCGGTTCAAGCCCGATAAAGGGCTCTTGCTTGCAATAAAGCCCAGTTTTTATTTTGAACATTTGATTAAGACAAAAAAGCTGCAATACACCTTTTTTTGTTATAACGGAATAGAACATGTAATATGATTGAGGACAACTAACATATAGAATTTTTTTTAGATATAGCTTTTTTTTCTTTATCTTGTTACTAATAAGACAAGGAATAGTATAAGATTAGGCATAATATACTTCACTTCTCTTAATTATTTCGTATTACTTTTAAACTAAATAAAAATGAGAAGTAAGTGAACCTAACCCATTGACTTATTAATATATAAGTTATTCTGATATTGAAAATTGAGGTAGATTTTGAAAGTGAACCTTTCATTCAATCAATTGAAATTATTCAAATAATTTCATATTTGGTTGTAAATTGGATATTCTGTCAAATGATTTTTTTCTTTCCGAAAAAATGGATACGTAAGTCTGAATTCTAGATGGAATTATTTTCCTTTTATCTTTAAAAGCATAATTCGATTATGATGTACCAAACATTCTTACTTGTAATGTACAAGACATTTTATCTTGGTCATTCTACCAGTGGAAAATAGATTGGAATTGAGATATCAAAAAAGATAAGAAAAGGTAAATGGAAAACAAAGGAACTGTTTATTTTTCATTATAGTATCCCTTTTTTTGAATAAAGGGAAAGGAGCGGATAGAGTTCTTTCCTGTAGCTCTACGAGCTACAAAAATCTTTCTTGTTGTTCCTATTTATTTATAGAACGTATAAATGTCAAAAACATATAGATACATAAAGTATTTATCGAAATGACTATGAGTAAGATTTAAGACGTAATTATATTCAATAGAATGGATATTCTTAATAGTCTCGAAGAGCAGAGAGGAATAAAAGCTAACTTGCTTTTCTGGCATTCTGTTGATATTTAATACATTCAGAAAAAAATTTATAGGATAATAAAAAAATGAAATAGAAACAACTTCGCAATAATGGAATTCTGTCGATATTTAATACATTCAGAAAAAAATTTATAGGATAATAAAAAAATGAAATAGAAACAACTTCGCAATAAGGAATCTTCGAAACCCGATTTATTGAAAGGGATGATGGATAAAAAATTGTCCATAAATATTTTAAATATGAAACAATGTATACCCTTTCTATCAAATAGGGTGCTCGGAAAAGGTTGGAATAGTTAAATAGGAGGATTACTATGACTATAGCCCTTGGAAAGTCTTCCAAAGAGGAACAAACTTTATTTGATATTATGGATGACTGGCTACGCAGAGACCGTTTTGTTTTTGTGGGTTGGTCCGGTTTATTGCTTTTTCCTTGTGCTTATTTTGCGCTAGGCGGATGGTTCACGGGCACAACTTTTGTAACTTCGTGGTATACTCATGGATTGGCCAGTTCCTATTTGGAAGGTTGTAATTTTTTAACTGCTGCAGTTTCTACGCCTGCTAATAGTTTGGCACATTCTTTGCTGCTATTATGGGGTCCTGAAGCACAAGGAGATTTTACTCGTTGGTGTCAATTAGGTGGTCTATGGACTTTCGTTGCTCTTCATGGTGCTTTTGGTCTAATAGGCTTCATGTTACGCCAATTTGAACTTGCTCGATCTGTGCAATTACGACCTTATAATGCAATTGCGTTCTCTGCTCCGATTGCTGTTTTTGTTTCCGTATTCTTGATCTATCCATTAGGTCAATCTGGTTGGTTTTTTGCGCCTAGTTTTGGTGTAGCAGCTATTTTCCGATTTATCCTCTTTTTTCAAGGTTTTCATAATTGGACCTTGAATCCATTTCATATGATGGGAGTTGCCGGAGTATTGGGTGCTGCTCTTCTATGTGCTATTCACGGTGCTACCGTAGAAAATACTTTATTTGAAGACGGTGATGGTGCAAATACATTCCGTGCTTTTAACCCAACTCAAGCCGAAGAGACTTATTCTATGGTCACTGCAAACCGTTTCTGGTCCCAAATTTTTGGGGTTGCTTTTTCCAATAAACGTTGGTTACATTTCTTCATGTTATTTGTGCCGGTGACCGGTTTATGGATGAGTGCCATTGGAGTAGTTGGCCTAGCTCTAAACTTACGTGCTTATGATTTTGTTTCCCAGGAGATTCGTGCAGCAGAAGACCCTGAATTTGAGACTTTTTATACAAAAAATATTCTTTTGAACGAAGGTATTCGTGCTTGGATGGCGGCTCAGGATCAGCCTCATGAAAACCTTATATTCCCTGAGGAGGTTCTACCCCGTGGAAACGCTCTTTAATGGAACTTTCACTTTAGCTGGTCGTGACCAAGAAACCACTGGTTTCGCTTGGTGGGCTGGTAATGCTCGACTTATTAATTTGTCAGGCAAATTACTTGGGGCTCATGTGGCTCATGCCGGATTAATTGTATTCTGGGCTGGAGCAATGAATCTATTTGAAGTGGCTCATTTTGTACCGGAAAAACCTATGTATGAACAAGGATTGATTTTACTTCCCCATCTAGCTACTCTAGGATGGGGAGTCGGCCCTGGTGGGGAAATTGTGGACACTTTTCCCTATTTTGTATCCGGGGTACTTCACTTAATTTCTTCTGCAGTTTTAGGCTTCGGTGGTATTTATCACGCACTAATTGGACCCGAAACTTTAGAAGAATCTTTTCCATTTTTTGGTTATGTATGGAAAGATAGGAACAAAATGACCACAATTTTAGGTATTCACCTAATCTTGCTAGGTGTTGGTGCTTTTCTTCTAGTGTTTAAGGCTTTGTATTTTGGTGGCATATATGATACCTGGGCTCCCGGCGGTGGAGATATAAGAAAAATTACGAACCTTACGCTTAACCCAAGTACTATATTTGGTTATTTACTCAAATCCCCTTTTGGAGGGGAGGGATGGATTGTTAGTGTGGACAATCTAGAAGATCTAATTGGAGGACATGTGTGGTTAGGTTCCATTTGTATCTTCGGTGGTATCTGGCACATCTTAACAAAACCTTTTGCGTGGGCTCGCCGTGCGTTTGTATGGTCCGGAGAAGCTTACTTATCTTATAGTTTAGCAGCTCTCTCTGTCTTTGGTTTCATTGCTTGTTGTTTTGTTTGGTTTAACAATACAGCTTATCCCAGTGAATTCTATGGACCTACCGGCCCAGAAGCCTCTCAAGCACAAGCATTTACTTTTCTAGTTAGAGACCAGCGTCTTGGAGCTAGTGTAGGGTCTGCACAAGGGCCCACTGGTTTAGGTAAATATCTTATGCGTTCTCCTACTGGAGAAATTATTTTTGGGGGGGAAACGATGCGTTTTTGGGATCTTCGTGCTCCCTGGTTGGAACCTCTAAGAGGTCCTAATGGTTTGGACCTGAGTAAGTTGAAAAAAGACATACAACCTTGGCAAGAACGACGTTCAGCAGAATATATGACTCATGCTCCTTTAGGTTCTTTAAATTCTGTGGGTGGTGTAGCTACCGAGATTAATGCGGTCAATTATGTCTCACCTCGAAGTTGGTTAGCCACCTCTCATTTTGTTCTAGGATTTTTCTTTTTCGTAGGTCATTTGTGGCATGCAGGAAGAGCTCGTGCAGCTGCAGCAGGATTTGAGAAAGGAATTGATCGTGATTTTGAACCTGTTCTTTCCATGACCCCTCTTAATTAAACCAGAGATAAAACTAGATAAATATCTAATTTCTTTTTAGATATTAAAAGGATAGTTATATCCTTTGCCATTATTCTTCCAACTGAATCCTTGTTGCTCGGCTATAGCTATATATATAGCCGAGCATTTTTTTGGTACTGAACTAAGTTCTATCTAGGATTTTTGTTTTTCGTAAGTTAGGTTGAGTTGTTCGATGAACAAAAGGAGAGAGAGGGATTCGAACCCTCGATAGTTTTTAACTATACCGGTTTTCAAGACCAGAGCCATCAACCACTCGGCCATCTCTCCCGAATTAGCATAACTCATTTTATCCCGACAGATAATATTTGTCTATAGGGCTAATAGTTATATATTATAACTATATCACTATATATGATATTTATATATAGTGATGATAAAAAGAAAATTTGCTGATTTTTTATACTCGAAATTCTAAAATTTCGATTCATTTATGATCAAATAAAAATCCGCAGTGCATTCCAAAATCAAAAATGGACTGGATAGGGATCGAATGGTATAGCCTTTTGAATCTGTTGGAAGCTTTTAAGATCACAACCATGACTATTGCGTTCCAATCGTCTGTGTTTGCATTAATTGCAATTTCAATTCTACTAGTGATTGGTGTACCTGTCGCACTTGCCTCTCCTAATGGTTGGTCAAGTAAAAAAAATGTACTATTTTCAGGCATATCATTATGGATTGGATCAATCTTTTTAGTAGGTATTCTAAATTCTTTCATATCTTAAGATATATTGATCTTTTGGGTTTAAAATCTCCCCCCGCTCTTTCTAGGGGCCATTATAAATAAATTCAATTATTCACAAAGGAATTTACGATAAATAAAAAAACCAGGTAATGAAAGTGCTCAAGGGAGAGGTTATTATTAATATGATTGATAATCGATCAATCAGTCTATTGATCGAAATAGACTAATTTACCTCCATAGAATGGTAATATATGGGTATATATTATACCCATATAACGAGTCAAATGCGGGTATGGTTGAATGGTATAATTTCTCCTTGCCAAGGAGAAGATGCGGGTTCGATTCCCGCTACCCGCCCATCTGTAGAATAGAATTCTGGACTAGTTATCGTATTGGTTTAGTCGTATTTGTATTGTATTTATACATACGGTTAAGATATATGGGATTTCTTGTGTCTTTGCGGAGACGGGATTTGAACCCGTGACTTCAAGGTTATGAGCCTTGCGAGCTACCAAACTGCTCTACTCCGCGTTATCCCTTCATATTAACCTTATTTATAATACCCAAAAATGGGTACATCGAGCAATCCCTTGGGTATGCTATTCTCCCTCCCTATATAGGGAGGGACTTTTCTATCATAACAATAACTTTAAAGAATCCTTTTTTTTTACCCTACCAACTCGATTTTGTTACCCCAGCCAACAAACATGCGTGAGCCATTTCACGGATTATATATCCGGATAATTCAAAGTCTCTATAATTCGCTCTGGGTCTTCCAGTCTTCAAACAACGTCGGCGAAGACGTGTAGGTGCACTATTACGCGGTAGAGATTGTAATTTTCTATAAATTTCCAATTTTTCATCCAGTGATGAGACTTCGCTCATCTCTTTTTTCAAAGATTGGCGAAGCAAATTATATTTCCTTTCCAATCTTTGTTTCTTTTTTTCTCTTTGAATGAGACTTTTTCTTGCCATAATGATTCAGCTACTTTATATAAATAATATAGATCAAATTTGAGATGGAGAAGTATTACGTGGATTACTCCTTCTTTTTATGCATAGAGATTAGATTGAAAATCTAAAAAATGAAAAAGAATTAACCGAATTTACCTGATGTAGAGGCGATTAAGAAAGCTGCATAGGTGAATATATAGCCTACAGAAAAGTGAGCTAATCCAACTAATCGTGCTTGAACAATGGAAAGAGCTACCGGCTTATCCCTCCATCGAACTAAATTAGCCAGAGGTGTGCGTTCATGAGCCCATGCAAGAGTTTCAATCAGTTCTTGCCAATATCCACGCCAAGAAATAAGAAACATAAATCCAGTAGCCCAAACAAGATGTCCAAATAAGAACATCCATGCCCAGACAGATAAACTGTTCATACCAAAAGGATTGTATCCGTTAATTAGTTGTGAAGAATTTAACCAAAGATAATCTCTTAACCATCCCATTAAATAAGTGGAAGACTCATTAAATTGAGCTACATTTCCTTGCCATAAAGTGATATGCTTCCAATGCCAATAGAAAGTAACCCATCCAATGGTATTCAACATCCAGAAAACTGCTAAATAAAAAGCGTCCCAGGCCGAAATATCGCAAGTACCGCCCCGTCCCGGACCATCGCAAGGAAAACTATAACCAAAATCTTTCTTATCAGGCATTAGCTTAGAACCGCGCGCATCTAAAGCACCTTTTACTAAAATCAATGTAGTCGTATGCAAACCTAGAGCAATAGCATGATGAACCAAAAAGTCTCCGGGACCAATTGTTAAGAAGAGTGAATTTTTATTATCGTTAATAGCATTCAACCAACCGGGTAACCATAAGCTTTTGCCCGCATTGAATGCTGGATCATTTGCTGAAGATAAGAGCACATCAAACCCATATAAGGCCTTACCATGAGCAGATTGTATCCATTGAGCAAATATAGGCTCAATCAATATTTGCTTTTCTGGAGTACCAAAAGCGAGCATAACATCGTTATGAACATAAAGTCCCAAGGTATGAAAACCTAGGAATAAACTAACCCAACTTAAATGAGATATTATGGCTTCCTTATGCTCCAACATTCTCGCCAATACATTATCCTTATTCTGTTCTGGATTATAATCTCTAATGAGAAATATAGCTCCATGAGCAAATGCCCCTGTCATAATGAATCCGGCAATGTATTGATGATGAGTATACAAAGCAGCTTGAGTAGTAAAATCTTGTGCTATGAATGCATAGGCAGGCAAAGAATACATGTGTTGAGCTACCAAAGAAGTAACAACTCCCAAAGAAGCTAGAGCAAGACCTAATTGAAAGTGAAGAGAGTTATTGATTGTGTTGTAAAGACCCTTATGCCCGCGTCCTAATAAGCCTCCCGGAGGAACATGTGCTTCTAAAATATCTTTTATACTGTGTCCAATCCCAAAGTTGGTTCTATACATATGACCAGCAATGAAAAACACAAATGCAATAGCTAAATGATGATGTGCGATATCAGTTAGCCACAAACTTTGAGTTTGTGGATGGAATCCCCCGAGAAGAGTTAGAATAGCAGTTCCCGCCCCTTTAGCGGTACCAAATAAATGACTGCTGGAATCAGGATTTTGAGCATAAAGATTCCACTGACCTGTAAAAAGTGGTTCCAACCCTTGGGGATGTGGTACTACATCTAAAAAATTATCCCACCTTATGTGCTCTCCTCTTGATTCAGGAATAGCGACATGAACTAAATGCCCTGTCCAAGCCAAAGAACTGACTCCGAAGAGCCCTGATAAATGATGATTGAGACGAGATTCGGCATTTTTAAACCATGAAACACTTGGTTTCCATTGAGGTTGTAGATGCAACCAACCCGCTGTTAAAAAGAGAGCAGAAAGAAATAGCAAGAAAAGAGCTCCAGTATAAAGATCTTCATTAGTGCGTAAACCAATTGTATACCACCACTGATAAACACCGGAATAAGCAATATTGACCGGACCGGGAGCACCTCCTCGGGTAAAGGCTTCTACGGCCGGTTGACCAAAATGAGGATCCCAAATTGCATGAGCAATAGGTCTTACATGTAAGGGGTCGTGGACCCATGCTTCGAAATTGCCTTGCCAAGCTACGTGAAACAAATTACCAGAGGTCCACAGAAAGATTATAGCTAACTGCCCAAAGTGAGAAGCAAAAATCTTTTGATAAAGGCGCTCTTCGGTAATATCATCATGACTCTCAAAGTCATGTGCAGTAGCAATACCAAACCAAATACGACGAGTAGTTGGGTCCTGGGCCAAGCCTTGGCTGAACTTTGGAAATCTTGATGCCATAATGCTTTATCCTCCTAGCCATTATCCTACTGCAATAATTCTTGCTAGGAAGAACGCCCATGTTGTGGCGATTCCACCCAGAAGGTAATGAGCTACTCCTACAGCACGTCCTTGAACAATACTCAAGGCTCTTGGCTGGATAGCAGGAGCAACTTTTAATTTATTATGGGCCCAAACAATAGATTCAATAAGTTCTTGCCAATATCCACGGCCACTAAATAGGAACATTAAACTAAAGGCCCAAACGAAATGAGCACCTAAGAATAAAAGACCATATGCAGATAATGAAGAACCGTAAGATTGGATTACTTGAGAAGCTTGTGCCCATAGAAAGTCACGGAGCCACCCGTTAATTGTAACGGAACTCTGTGCAAAGTTTCCTCCTGTAATATGAGTTACCACTCCCTGATCACTTATACTACCCCAAACATCGGACTGCATTTTCCAGCTAAAATGAAATATTACTACCGAAATTGCATTGTACATCCAGAATAACCCTAAGAAGACATGATCCCAGGCAGATACTTGACATGTTCCTCCTCTACCAGGCCCATCGCAAGGAAAACGAAAACCAAGATTCGCTTTATCGGGTATTAAACGAGAACTGCGAGCAAATAAAACACCTTTAAGTAATATTAATACAGTCACATGGATAGTAAATGCATGAATATGGTGCACTAAAAAATCCGCAGTTCCTAATGGAATAGGTAACAAAGCCACTTTGGCACCTACTGCTATCAAATCACCACCTCCCCAGGTTAAGCTGGTGCTTGCTGTTGCATCAGGAGCTGTCAAACTGGGTGCTAAAGCATGAGTGTTTTGTATCCATTGAGCAAAGATAGGTTGTAATTGAATAGCAGTATCTGAAAACATATCTTTAGGGCGTCCTAAAGCACTCATAGTATCATTATGAATATATAGACCAAAACTATGGAAACCTAAGAAAATACATACCCAGTTGAGGTGTGATACAATTGCATCACGATGTCTCAGAACACGGTCTAAAAGATTGTTGTATTGAGTAGTCGGATCATAGTCTCTTACCATAAAAATAGCTGCATGCGCAGCAGCGCCAACTATGAGAAATCCACCAATCCACATATGGTGCGTGAACAGAGATAGTTGGGTACCATAGTCAGTAGCTAGATATGGATAGGGAGGCATAGAATACATATGATGAGCTACGACAATAGTTAAAGATCCTAACATAGCTAGGTTAAGAGCTAATTGAGCATGCCATGAAGTAGTTAAGATCTCGTAAAGACCTCTATGTCCTTCCCCTGTAAATGGACCTTTATGAGCTTCCAAAATATCCTTGAGGTTATGACCAATAACCCAATTGGTTTTATACATATGACCAGCGATTAGAAAAAGAACTGCAATAGCCAAATGGTGGTGTGCAGTATCGGTAAGCCACAGACCCCCCGTTACTGGGTTCAGTCCTCCACGAAAAGTCAAAAATTCTGAATATTTCGACCAATTCAGAGTGAAAAATGGGGTCAATCCCTCAGCGAAACTGGGATAAAGTTGAGCTAAAAGCTCACGATTTAAAATAAATTCATGAGGAAGTGGTATCTCTTTAGGGTCCACTCCAGCATCTAAGAGTTGATTAATAGGTAAAGAAACGTGTATTTGGTGTCCTGCCCAAGCTAGAGATCCAAGTCCTAGTAACCCTGCTAAATGGTGGTTCAACATGGATTCTACATCTTGGAACCAAGCCAATTTTGGAGCAGCTTTGTGATAATGGAACCAACCAGCAAAAAGCATTAACGCTGCAAAGATCAATCCACCAATTGCGGTGCAGTAAAGTTGCAATTCACTAGTTATTCCGGATGCTCGCCAAATCTGGAAGAAACCAGAGGTGATTTGTATTCCTCGAAAACCTCCACCCACATCTCCATTCAAAATTTCTTGGCCTACTATCGGCCAAACTACCTGAGCACTGGGTTTAATGTGAGTAGGATCGCCTAGCCATGCTTCATAATTGGAGAAACGAGCGCCGTGAAAGTACATCCCACTTAGCCAAGTTAATATGATGGCTAATTGACCAAAATGAGCACTAAATACTTTGCGAGAGATCTCTTCCAAATCATTAGTATGGCTATCAAAATCGTGAGCATCAGCATGTAGGTTCCAGATCCAGGTGGTAGTATTGGGTCCTTTAGCTAGTGTCTTTGAGAAATGACCGGGTTTAGCCCATTTTTCAAAAGAGGTTTTAACAGGATCCCTCTCCACTACGATCTTTACTTCTTCCGGTGAACGAATGGTCATTGAGTTCTCCTCTTTCCAGACGAGACATGAGAAAAAACCCGCCGAATTTTTGAAAAAAAAAAATATATATATTGTATATATTCTAAACTTGTCCCTCTCTTTATTTGCCAGTTTAGAACTGGAGCGACTATGATACGGAAGTCGCTTTGAGGCAGGTGTTCAAATTTATTATGACATATCTGATAGGTGCTTAATGGACCGTTACGAGATATAAAACTTTTCCGCCCAGCGGTCAAAAAGATGTATCAATATGATACAATCTTATCTTCATATCCAGATTTATTTATCCATATCTCTGGACCCCTATGTTACAGATCATTTTTATGATTCAAAAGAACTTTGAATTGATGAATATTAAGAATCTTTCATCAATTCTATTTCTGGACGGGATTTACTCATATTAAAAAGATTTTTTTAACAATCCATAGAAAGTATTCTATGTTATATTTTCTATTTTTTGATAATGACAATGCAATAAGAGAAGCTAATTCGCTCGAATAGTATGATAAATTTCATAATCTTGACGATTTCGCAGTATAGTAATCGGGAGATTTTCATTCTCCAAAACGTCCTGTAATCTTTAACCGATTTTGTGCTTCGATATAATTGCTTGGAGCAAGCGCTATAGCTTGTTTCCAATATTCAGCAGCTTGATCAAACCAAGCTTCCGCAATTTCAGGATCTCCCTGTTGAATGGCCTGTTCTCCTCGGTCGGGATAGATCAACTTCTAAAAGTTTTCTTCCCTTAGAACCGTACTTGAGAGTTTCCTACCTCATACGGCTCAATTAACTATTCTTTAGTCCTTTACCCAAACTTCCAAAATAGGATAAATACGTTCAGCTTAACCGAAAGAACAGAATGGGTCAATGACATGAGTTTCAAACTTCACTTTCGATAAATGATCAGGTTTTATCTTTTCTCCCACCCTAAAAAGATGAAGTATTAGAAATAAAGAGATCTACTTCAGATTATCCAGATAAAAATCTTTTTAAGAGGTAACTATCTATGTTCTGTATAGAAATTTTGAATAATACTTTCCTACCAGGAAAGTACTTCACGTCTTTAGGATCTGATGCTACACCGCTGCTCAATAACCTAGTAAATCAACTCTATTACATTACATAAATAGATTCCTTATTTTTGCCCATGAGCAAATTTGATCGTATCAGCCCAAACTTTCAATAATTGATCTTTATGGTGCTTTCTTCCATCAATTGAATTTATTTTTTTATCCATAGACTATCCAGGCTATATTTACCCATTCATATTTGGGCTCCTATGAGGGATATTCTTTTGACTACAGCTGATAAAAAACCGTTGTTTTGGACGGTGCATATGTAGAAAGCCTCTTTTTTTTTTCGTACTAAACGAATTCATTCTATAGTACAGATAGCCGCACGTAATGACAGATCAAGGCCGTATTATTAAGAGCTTGTGGTAAAGACGGGTTTCGTTCTAATGCCTGGAAATAATATTCTAAAGCCTTAGTATGTTCCCCATTACTTGTGTGGATAAGACCTATATTATATAATATATAACTTCGGTCATAGGGGTCAATTTCCGGTCGCATGGCTTCATAATAATTTTGTAAAGCTTCCGCATATTCTCCTTCGGATTGAGCTGACATTCGTTACGGTCGTTCATTCAATTGAAATGATCTCCGCTTCAAAACCGTACATGAGAATTTCACCTCATACGGCTCCTCCTTTTTTTGACAGAATAAGGAAAGTAATCAATTCAATTGACAAGAAAAAAGATTTTCCTTATGATTATGAATTAACAGGAACTAGTGTATTTCCAATGAATCTCTAGCTATCCTTCTTGCAAAGATTTTGGTTTTCTAAATAACCAAATATTTTAGCTTAGCACTACAAACACTCTAACAATTTCTTTGTCCTTAACGCACTGTATTTTACGGGAATTATTCACTTCAACAGTCTCCGATGGTTCTAGCGGTATCCGAAGTACAAACGAGATGGATGTTTGTTGCCTCAACCATTCTAACTAGCCCTTCATAAAAAGGTCATATTATAACGAAGCATTTGTGTTGTCGATTTTAACGCGTAGTGCTTTTTCCCCTATGCACATCTATCATATAGATTTGACCATTAACATCTATGTAATAGATATAACCTTTCGCTCAATACTAGAATCTTAGAAGATCAAAGCATCTAAGGCTGCATAAATCGGGGATACACGACAGAAAGAATTGTTCTATTTCTAAAACTCACCTTCACTAAGCGTAAGTTTTAACTTAATAAATATCCCGCCATTCTACGAAACGAGAAAAAGTAGAAAGAAAAAAATCAAATCACACCATCTCTGTAATAGGTAAATGCCTTTTTCTCCCCTGGAGCCATTGGGATTATTTGCAATAATATATCCGCTACAATTGTGAAAGTCTTGTCGATAAAATTGTCATTTCTCTGAGATCTAGGCATAGTCAATTAATAAATTTTCTAATTTCTTTCATTCCCCATACGGAAATGATTCCATGAACAAAATGATTTTCCAATGCACAATAGCATAATAAATAAATTTCCTTACGATAGCAAATATGTAAACTGAATAAAGAAAAATTGGGAATATTTAAAATAGTTCATTAGATTGATTGATGAACAATCAATCAAAAAATTTGAAAAAATGTATCTATCGAATCTAAGAAGTTTCGCGCTCGTTTGCTCATGACCCCAACGATCAAATGAGTAAGTAAACGGCAAATTGGTGAACATAAAATAGAAAAAATGATAGAATTTGTATCATTATGGATACATATTCTGTACCATTAATTCTTACCGACCGAAGAATTATTCTTAATATATAGGATCATTATGGATCAATAGATCTGGCTTAATTTCACAATTGGATCGGCAAGAAAAACCCGAATAATCTTAAAATAATAAGATTAGATCGATGAAAAATGAAAATATCTTGAAATAAGAAGAAAATAAGTTTGGTAAAATACTCTTTTGTCTTTATTCATAAATACTTGACTTATGCAAAAGTAAGTTATCACTTTAATAATTTAGAAAAGACTTGTTGTTTTCACAAATAAAGAGATCGTGTAGGAAAGATGGCTGAGCGGTTCAAGGCGTAGCATTGGAACTGCTATGTAGACTTCTGTTTACCGGGGGTTCGAATCCCTCTCTTTCCGTATATTCGTATTCTTTTTTGCATCGTTTTCTCATGAATCTAAACCCAATAGGATGGTTTCATTTTCCCACAATCTCCTTCCATTTCGGAATAGATAAAATAAAAAATATTTGAATCAATAATAATTATTGATTATTGACAATGACATTGTCATGTAACATACAGAGGGACAGATGTGCAGAAATCCTTTCTTTTCATTCCCTTTCAATTGGGAATAATTTAAACTCGACGGGAATAGTATTCTACGACCAATAATTCATTAATCTTCAAACCGATACGCTTATTATCTATTATTTTTTGAACTAATCCACTATATTGTGACTTTTGTTTAATCCGATTTAAATGGGGTGGCACCCTCATTTTATCCTTCTGAAAAATATCTATATTTTTATTAATTATATTTCTCAATCCCTGTTTTTCTTTTATAGAGATTAAATCTCGGGGTTTGCAACGATAACTTGGTATATCTACTATACGACCATTGACCAGGATATGCCTATGGTTGACTAATTGTCTGGCTTCAGGAATAGTAAGCGCCATACCCAATCGAAAAAGGATATTATCCAAGCGCATTTCAAGTAATTGTAATAGAACCTGACCTGTTGATCCCTTGGCTCTTCTAGCAATACGAACATATTGAAGTAATTGGCGCTCTGGAAGTCCGTAATGAAAACGTAATCTTTGTTTTTCTTTTAGACGGACAGGATATTTAGAAGGTTTAAGAGGTTTAGAATGTTTTTTTTTAATAGGCTTTTGAATTTTGTTGGGTGTTTTCTTACTTAGTCCTGGTAAAGTTTTGAGACGCTTTATTATTTTTAAACGAGGTCCGCGATAACGGGACATAAAAAACTCCTTATTTCAAGAAATGAACAAATAATGTTGGAAAGAGGAATAATATAAACTAAACAGCACGAATATTGGAATTATTTTATATAGAGATAGAGAAACAAATTATCTTAAATTTGAAAAATATTGTAGAGAGAAAAAAAGATATGTTTCAATCATTGATTTCGTTTCTAGTTGAAACGAATCATGCCACGACAGACCCGGTGGACCGCCGATCCGAAAAGGAAGAGTCTTTTCCTTATTTCATATATTTTAACGTTCTATGGTTGATAATGGTAAGAAATGAAAAGAATAAAAACGAGCCAGCTATCGGGATCGAACCGATGACCATCGCATTACAAGTGCGACGCTCTCACCTCTGAGCTAAGCAGGCTCATATGCATGCAGTATGTAGTAACATACTTATTGGCTGAAATTAAAAGATCTCTTCGAAATCGCTCGAATTATAGCGAATCGAATTATAATAATGCAATTCAGATTAAAATGAAACATTGCATCAAATTATATGAATTGATTAAAATAAAACAATAATGGGGCGTGGCCAAGCGGTAAGGCAGCAGGTTTTGGTCCTGTTATTTCGAAGGTTCGAATCCTTCCGTCCCAGCTGGAACAGTATTATTGAAAAAAAAGAAGACTATACTTATAGAACGGAAATATGATTTCTAAATAAAGAAAGGGATATTTTTGCGGTGTAGGATGGGAATACAGATCAAATTGAGATAGAGATAAAGTGAAATTAGCCTATTGGATGTATGCTGGTCCTGCTCATATTGGAACCCTACGAGTAGCTAGTTCTTTCAAAAATGTGCATGCTATTATGCACGCTCCTCTAGGAGATGATTATTTTAATGTAATGCGTTCTATGTTAGAACGCGAAAGAGATTTTACTGCCGCAACTGCTAGCATAGTAGATCGTCACGTACTAGCACGTGGATCTCAAGAAAGAGTTGTGGATAATATTCTCCGGAAAGATCAGGAGGAACATCCTGATCTTATCATATTGACACCTACATGTACCTCTAGTATTTTGCAAGAAGATTTACATAACTTTGTGAATAGAGCATCCATAATTTCTCATTCCAACGTAATTTTTGCAGATGTTGATCATTATCAAGTAAATGAAATTCAAGCAGCGGATAGAACGTTAGAACAGGTGGTTCGATATTATTTAGATAGATGTCATAGACAAGAAAAATGGGATCAATTTCTAACTGATGTGCCTTCTGTCAATATAATTGGAATTTTTACATTGGGTTTTCATAATCAACACGATTGTCGTGAATTAAGACGTTTATTACGAGATCTGGACATCGAAATTAATCAAATAATTCCTGAAGGAGGATCTGTAGAAGATCTTCAAAATTTGCCAAAAGCTTGGTTCAATTTAATTCCTTATCGTGAAGTAGGCTTAATGACAGCGGTGTATTTAAATAAAGAATATGGGATGCCTTACATATCTATAGCTCCCATGGGAGCTGTAGATATGGCGGAGTGGATCCGCCAGATTCAAAAAAATGTGAATACGTTGACTCTTAGTTCATCGAATAAAAGAGTGGATTATGAACCTTATATCGACGGACAAACTCGATTTGTTTCCCAAGCTGCTTGGTTTTCAAGATCTATTGATTGTCAAAATTTGACGGGTAAAGAAACAGTTGTTTTTGGTGATACAACTCATGCTGCTTCAATCACTAAGATACTTGTTCAAGAAATGGGGATTCGTGTCAGTTGTGCAGGTACTTATTGCAAACACGATGCGGAATGGTTCAAAGAGCAAATTCAAGGTTTCTGCGATGAAATACTGATCACAGATGATCATGCTGAGGTAGGAGATATGATCGCTCACATGGAACCATCTGCAATATTTGGTACTCAAATGGAACGTCATATTGGTAAACGTCTTGATATTCCGTGTGGAGTTATTTCTGCACCAGTTCATATACAAAACTTTCCTTTGGGATACCGACCTTTTTTAGGTTACGAAGGTACTAATCAAATAGCCGATCTAATTTATAACTCATTTGCTCTCGGTATGGAGGACCATCTTCTAGATATTTTTGGTGGTCATGATACTAAAGAAATAATATCCAAATCATTGTCTACGGATATAGGCCTAATTTGGAATCCTGAAAGTCGACTAGAATTAAGTAAAATTCCTCGTTTTGCCAGAGAAAAGGTGGAAAGAAATACTGAAAAATTTGCACGACAAAAGGGGATTGAAACCATTACTGTCGAAGTAATGTACGCAGCTAAAGAAGCATTGAATACCTAGCTAACTAAAGCAATTAATTCTATTTTCTAATTAGAAAAAATTCTATTTTCTAATTAGAAAAAATCTATTGTAGAAATTGAGCGAATAACTATTCATAATTACATATCCATTTTGGATTGGATGAGAGATCTATCTGTATGATAAAAATTCGTCTAAAACGTTGCAGTAAAAAGCAACGTGTGACTTGAACGACATAATTAGTTCTGTGGATTATGACATCCGCCATTTTGACTCGAAGATGCTCTTAGCTCAACATTTATCAAAAGAAAGATTTTAATAATGGAGCTTGGTATCCACTTTTTTTCAGTTAGGGGCAGAATCTAGGATTAATGTAAATTAAATAAATGAGCTACCTATCGAATTTGACGTTAAGTCTCGAAGGGAAGAGCTCTTCAGGAATTGGGTTCAATCAATAAGAATGAAACGAGTTTCATTTATAGTGCTATTGTATAATTTCTCAAATTAGGAACTCAACTTACAGAAACTGTTCATGGTATTTTTCTGCAAAAATTGATCGTTTTAAACGCGCTTTAAATTTATTAAAAAGGAGGGCATTCTAAATAATGCGTCTACGCCTAGCTTTCGATCATATAAAATTGAGTTATTATATCAATTTTGTATCGTGGTTGTTTTATTATTATCCATTTATATTTATCTTATTATATCTTCATTTCATGTATTTTTTTCCCCTGCGATCTTATATAAGCAAGCACATAAAGAATTTTGTTAAGCGGCTATTACACGGAAGAAGAAGAAGAAGAAGAAGAAGAAATGACATGGGCATTAGACGGAAGAAGAAGAAGAAGAAGAAGAAATGAATGGGATTAGACCGAGAACGGGATGAAATAAAAAGTTTTGTGCTTTCATTTCTAATGGTCTTTTCTTTATATTTCTAATCATTTTTCATCTTAATGTAGTGCCAATTCAACAATCCTTTTCAACATTGATTGACAATAGCATATTTTTTGAGTATAATAAACCCGCCATTTCTTTTTTTAATGGTGAATTCGTTCAACGGATCAGAAATAACCTGATCCGTAAAGATCACTTGATTTGATTAAGAAATGATAAAGTTCGATTAGATTATTATATCTTGCTTTATTTAAAGGTTCTATTTCTGTCGTTCAATCAGAACGATTGATTAAAATATCGATTCAATCAAGTAACTGCGTATTCTACTTCGACTGTATCTATCCAAATAAGGGTTGCTAACTCAATGGTAGAGTACTCGGCTTTTAAGTGCGACTATGGTCTTTTACATGTTCTGATGAACTACTCAATTCGTCTATACCATTGGTAAAATTAGTAAGACTACGACTGATCCTGAAAAGTCAATAAAATGGAAAAAGCAGCATGTCGTTCTAAGAATCTCGACTTTCTTTTTTGATCAGAAACGGATTTGATCCAAGGAATTCAATACATAATCATAAATAATATGTAAATATATATTATATATATTTACATGTATATATATATAATTTGAACAAATGGATTGATTTTGAAATAAGATCAAATAAATTGGAGAGTGCGGGTGATTAAGTCAAGTGAGTCAATGGATAAAGCTGGATGGCTTGAATCATAAGTAAAACCAGAAGAACGAGCTTCTGTTCCTCATTTCAACGAGGAATTCCCTTTACTAATCGGAAGTTAAAAGCCTTTTAGTCACCGATAAAGGAAGTTTTTCCCTGTAGTAAATCAGGGTTTTCTCCATTCACAATGAGTCCTAAGTACTCGAAAACAAATGTGTAAGAGAAATAGTGTACTGACCATGTTAATTGTATTCCATGAGTCAGGAGAGCGATCGGACTGCCAAAATAATAAATTTTCGTTCTTCCTCATGACGAATGAAGATCTATGCGAAGAAAATTATCTATCAGATAGATATTTTCTTCTATTATGTTCCAACTAGATCGCACCATGTATTATCTTTAATAATCCAAGAGGTTATTCTTGGGTCCGGGGGTTTTTAAAAATGGATGAATTCCAAAGAAATTCAAACAAACATCGATCTTGGCAACAATTCTTTTTATATCCGCTTTTTTTTCGGGAAGATCTTTACGCAATTGCTCATTATCATCATTTAGATAGATCTGGTTCCTCCGAACCAACGGAAATTTTAGTTTCTAATTTTTTGAGTTTTCTAACTGTAAAACGTTCAATACGTCGGATACGTAAACAGAATAATTCAATTAGTTTATTGGGGAATTCCGATTCAAATAAATTTATTGAATACAATAAGAATTTTTCTTTTAAATCGATACTAGAAGGTTTTACAATTGTCTTGGAAGTTTCGTTCGCAATGCAATCAAAACATTTCATAAAAGGAATGGATGGATGGAATAGTCTCCGATCCATCCATTGCATATTTCCTTTTATGGAGGCTAAATTACCACATTCCAATTATATATCAGATATACGAGTGCCCTACTCAATTCATCCGGAAATTTTGGTTCGAATTTTTCGTCGCTGGATCCGAGATGTTCCTTCTTTGCATTTATTACGATCGATTCTCCATGAATGGAAAAATAGTTTTAATCGAGAAAATTTGCAGAAAGCTCTGATTACACAGAGAGAAAATACGAGGTTCTCACTGTTCCTTTGGAATTCTTATGTGTATGAATGTGAATCGTTTTTAATTCCTCTTATTAAACGAATTTTGAATTCACAACCATTGTTATATGGATCTTTTCCCGATCGAACTCATTTTGAGAAAAAGATCAAAGATATTGTTCTATTTCCTCCTCATAAAATTTCAACAAAAAAGATCTGGTTGCTAAAGGATTCTTTCATCCATTATGTGAGATATGAAGAAAGATCCCTTATAGCTCTAAAGGGTACGCACCTTCAAGTGAAAAAATGTAGATATCATCTGTTTCATTTTTGGCAATACTATTTTCATCTTTGGTTTCAACCGTATAGGATATCCAGTCTTGAATTATATAAGACTTCTTTTTCTTTTTTAGGTTTTTTTATGCATGTTAAAATGAGACCTCTCGTGGTTAGAGCCAAAATGCTAGATGATTTATTCATTACCGATCTGATTACCAATGAATTAAACTCAACAGCTCCGATTAGATCAATTCTTTTTTCTTTGGCTAAAGAAAAGTTTTGTGACATCTCAGGGTGGCCAATTAGTAAATTGTCTTGGACCAGTCTATCAGATGATGATATCCTCGATCGATTCGATCGAATTTGGAGAAATCTTTTTCATTACTACAGTGGATCGATCAATCAAGATGGTTTATATCGTATAAAGTATATACTTCTACTTTCATGTGCTAAAACTTTGGCCTGTAAACATAAAAGTACGATACGTGTAGTTCGAGAACAATTGGGTTCGGAACTCTTTACAAAATCGTTTTCAAAAGAAAGAGAATTCATTTCTTCGTCCTTTTCAAAAACTCGTTCACAGAGAGAACGAATTTGGAATTTAGAAATTAGCCAGATAAACCCCCTGGCTAATTTCTGGCAAAAGATGCAGAATAGACAAATAGAAAACTGATTTTGACCAATGAAATGCTTATTGAGCAATTGCCAGGATCAATTTTTGATCCTATAGATCTTTTCCACCCGGAAATCCAACCAAATGATTGATCAAATCAATACATGGAGAAAGCCGTGTGCAATGAAAATTGCAAGCACGGTTTGGGGAGAGATATCTTGCTCTTATTAAAAAGAGCAGATAATCCACTCCATCCGATGAGCTCCGGGTTCAAGTCCCGGGCAACCCAGAGTAGCAGAATCTAACACCTAAAGGTATTTTTGTCTACTTATTCTGGATCCAATCCAATTCAATGTTATCCATTGCTTTTAACAAGCAAGAAAGGTAACATCCCACTATTCGGGAATCATCCTTAAGAAATGATAAGGTTTTTCTTACCCATCGAAAAAGTTTTCTCTAATCACATTTCACTTCAAGGTAATAATATTGATTACCTTGAATCATAAAGAAAGAAGGAATGCTAATAGAGCGCATTAATACTGGTATTAATGCGCTCTACGGATGCTATTGAAAAGCATTTCAATATATGTGCATATAGTTTATGGAAGAGGATACTATGAATTTTATGAATATTCATAAAGATGTCAAAATATTGGTTGACATACAGATATGAATCATATTATACTGTTGAATAACAAGCCTTATGTGTATGCTTGGGAGCTTCTAATGATTAAATAAACCAAGTTATAACCATGACCGCAATTCTAGAAAGACGCGAAAGCGCAAGCCTATGGAATCGTTTTTGCGATTGGATCACTAGCACTGAAAACCGTCTTTACATTGGATGGTTTGGTGTCTTGATGATTCCTACCCTATTGACTGCAACCTCTGTATTCATTATCGCTTTCATTGCAGCTCCTCCAGTAGATATTGATGGTATTCGTGAACCTGTTTCCGGTTCTCTTCTTTATGGAAACAATATTATTTCCGGTGCTATTATTCCTACCTCTGCAGCCATCGGTCTGCATTTCTATCCCATCTGGGAAGCAGCTTCTGTTGATGAATGGCTATACAACGGTGGTCCGTATGAGCTAATCGTTCTACACTTCCTACTTGGTGTAGCTTGCTATATGGGTCGTGAATGGGAGCTTAGCTTCCGTCTAGGTATGCGTCCTTGGATTGCTGTTGCATATTCAGCTCCAGTAGCAGCAGCTGCTGCTGTTTTCTTGATTTACCCTATTGGTCAAGGAAGCTTCTCTGATGGTATGCCTCTAGGAATCTCTGGTACTTTCAATTTCATGATTGTATTCCAGGCTGAACACAATATTCTTATGCATCCATTTCACATGTTAGGTGTAGCTGGCGTATTCGGCGGCTCTCTATTTAGTGCTATGCATGGTTCTTTGGTAACTTCGAGTTTGATCAGGGAAACTACCGAAAATGAGTCTGCTAATGCAGGTTACAAATTTGGTCAGGAAGAAGAAACCTACAATATTGTAGCTGCTCACGGTTATTTCGGCCGATTGATCTTCCAATATGCTAGTTTCAACAACTCCCGTTCTCTACATTTCTTTTTAGCTGCTTGGCCAGTAGTAGGTATCTGGTTTACTGCTTTGGGCATCAGCACTATGGCTTTCAACTTAAATGGATTCAATTTCAACCAATCTGTTGTTGACAGTCAAGGTCGTGTAATTAACACTTGGGCCGATATCATTAATCGTGCTAACCTTGGTATGGAAGTTATGCACGAGCGTAACGCTCACAACTTCCCTCTGGATCTAGCTGCTGTTGAAGCTAATTCTATAGACGGCTAATTACTCTGGATTGTTAGTGTCTTTCAATCTTTGAAAAGCAAAAAAGAAAGCAGTACCAAAACCGAAAGGTCTGG